TTTTGTGTCATTAGAATGCTTAAGTTTGTGCTCATATTTATTAGCGGGTTATACAAAAAAAGATGTTCGATCTAATGAAGCTGTTATGAAATATTTACTTATTGGTGGAACAAGTTCATCTATTTTAGCTTATGGTTTTTCTTGGTTATATGGTTTATCTGGAGGAGAATTTCAACTTCAAAAAATAGCAAATGGACTTTTAAATACAGAAATGTATAATTCTTCGGCAAGCTTAGTTGGACTTATATTTATTATAGTAGGAATTGGATTTAAACTTTCTTTAGTTCCTTTTCATCAATGGACCCCTGATGTATATGAAGGAGTGTGATTCGTTTTTTAGAAATAAAAACTGTTATTAATTGTTTATTTCTAACTATTTTATAGATATGCAAAATAAAAATAATTTATTGTTTTTACTCAAAATAAAACATAACTTTTATTCAATAAAAAAAATTTTAATTAATTAAAATGAAATTGACAATAAAGCAAAGTTAAACTAAAAAAAATTATAAGTTAATTATTAGGAGGCAAGAAAAAAATGGTATAAAAGAAATAGATAAAAATTTTAAACTTTAAATATTAAAAAAATACTATTAATAATTTTTTATCCTTCAAAAATTATGAGTGTATTATAAGTATCCATTTAAAAAAAAAAACTCTAAAATAAAAAAAATTCATAACTATTAAAAACGAAAAAAATTAGATGATTTTTTATTAAACTTTATTAAATTAATTTTAATTATTTTTGTTAATAAAGAAAATGTTAATATAAAAAAACAATTAAAATAGGATTTCTCGTAAAGTTTTTTATTTTATAAAAATAAAATAATTATTTTTTAATTTTTAATAAACATACACGAGAAAAGTAATATAATTTAAATTATTACTTAGGAGCTGTGTGAAATAAAAATTTCATGCACAGTTTTGAATGAAAGAAAAGAATGAGTAATCTTCGTTTCGATTCTAACTCACCTACTCCCGTTGCTGCTTTTCTTTCGGTTTCTTCAAAAATAGCAGGTTTAGCTTTATTAGCTCGTTTTTTTAATATTGTTTTTGTTTCTCTTTCCAACGAATGGCATTTGATTTTAGAAATATTAGCTATTTGTAGTATGATTCTAGGTAATTTAGTAGCTATTACTCAAACAAGTATGAAACGAATGCTTGCCTATTCTTCAATAAGCCAAATTGGATATTTAATGATTGGAATAATTACAGGGGAGTTTAGTGGGTATGCAAGTATGATAGTTTATTTACTATTTTATATATTTATGAATTTAGGGACTTTTGCTTGTATTATATTATTTGGATTACGAACAGGAACAGATAATATTCGAGATTACAGTGGATTAATTTTAAAAGATCCTTTATTAACATTTTGTTTTGCGGTCTGTCTATTATCTTTAGGAGGTATTCCTCCATTATCTGGTTTTTTTGGAAAACTTTATTTATTTTGGTGTGCTTGGAAAGCTGGTTTATATTTTTTAGTATTTATAGGTCTTTCTACAAGTATTATTTCTATATATTATTATTTAAAAATAATTAAATTATTAATTACTACAGAAAATAAAAAAATAACTTTTTATATTCAAACATATAAAGTTTCTTCTATTTTTCTTTTATCAAAAAATTCAATTGAAATTAGTATAATTATTTGTGTCATTGCATCTATATTTTTAGGAATATTTATGAATCCAATTATTAATTTACTTCAAAGTTTTTTAAATTTAAATAGTTTTATTTAAACTTTTTATTAGTTTGTAAATATATCCATTTTTTTTATTTTTGTTAAATTAATATTTTTTATTTTTTGTTTTTTTAATTACATTGAATATTCAATGTAATTAAAAAAACAAAAAATAAAAAATATTAATTTTTTATTTACTATTAGTATATAATAATTTCTTAACAAGCCTTGATGGTGAAATGGTAGACACATAAGACTCAAAATCTTGTGCTTTAAAGCGTGGAGGTTCGAGTCCTCTTCAAGGCAATATTTTTTTTGGTAAGAAAAAAATAATCTTATGTTATACTATTTATTTGATATCAATGGTTTAGCTAAACTCAAAAATAAAATCATATTAATTGATTTAAAATATTTTGATAATTTTATAATTGCTATGGTAAAATACAAGCAAAAAAAAATATAAACAAAATCAGATGATATTTTTTAGTATTATAAACTAAACATTAAAATAATAAACCTATGGAAGTAAACATTCTTGCATTTATTGCTACTGCATTATTCATTTTAATCCCTACTGCTTTTTTATTAATTCTTTACGTACAAACAGCTAGTCAGGGCGGATAATAATAATAATTTTTTTTTTATATTATTAAGTTTTTTAAGTTTTTAATTAATATTACATTTTTATTAAAATATTTAGTTTTTTCCACTGTTAAAATTTGAGTTAAAAAAACTAAAAAAATTCTATAGAATTTTTTTAGTTTTTTTAACTCATCTATATATTATTATTATTATTATATGATTCATATTGAGCTAGGTCCTAGTACTATAGTAGGAATAGGACTTATTGTAGTAGGTATACTTTTATATGCCCTTCGAATAAGGGAACCTAATGTGTCTAGAGGTGTGATTTAGAGTGTACTTAAAAAAATTAAAAAATTTCAATTTATTTAATAGTAATAATAAATAAAAAACTTGAAATAAATATTTCAATTTATTTAGAAAAATCTATGGATAAAAATAAAAAAATATTTTATAACATGTCGAAAACATACTAAAATTTTAAATTTAATTGGGTTTTTAATTTAACACTAAATTAAATTTTATCAAAATAAAAATTATTTTAGTATTAAATTAAAATTTTTTTCTTTAGAAAAAAAAAACAATTAAACCCACGAATTGTTAAATGAACCTAAAGAGCTAAAATAATAAATTAAGTACAAATAAATAAACCTGTATTATAAAATAAATTACACAGGTAAAAGACAATCCAAAAAGTTTATTTAAAAAAATGTTTTTTACACCTACTTGGATTTAGAGTATTTAAAATTGACATTTTTTTTTATTTTAATGCTTAAGCCATAAGAAATTAACATATCATATATGGTTTTTAGAGAGGAATTTATATTAAATAAAAATATTAACCTATCTCGATATTATGATTCTTTTTTTTCATCAATTGGATTATTATGTGGAGGAATTCTTATTTTTCAAGGTTGGCGTTTAGATCCAATTCTTTTATTATCACAAATACTTTTAAGTGGAACAGCTATTTTTTTTATAGCAGAAAGCCTATATTTACGTAATAAAAAAACTAATTTTACAATTTTATCTAAAAAAAATATTATTTTAGACAAAAAAATAAATTATCAAAAAAAAAAATTAAAAAAAAAAAATTACAAAAAATGGGAAACAGTAGATTACACTTTTTTTATTTTTTATAAAACTTGAATAAGTGTATTAAAACAGTTTAATATTTTTTCTTTTTAGTACTAAAAAGAAAAAATATTAAACTAATTTAAATTTTAATATTATTTTAATAGTACAAATTTTTATTAAATCACAAATAAAAAAAAATTTATACTCACAAAAACTAACCAATAATAATTAAATATATTTATTGTTTTTGTTTACAATATTTTTTTATATAATTTTATATTATAAATACTATATAAATTATGAATAAAAAAACACTTGCTTTTTTTAATTATTTGATTTATCCTCTGTATTAGGATTATCTATTAATTAGAAATTTAAATAAAAAAAAAATACTAGACTATATCAAACTATAGAGCAATATATTTCTTATTTAAAATAATGACATAATGGATAATCCAAATCTTTATCATTATTTTATTTATATTGAGGCGACACCCAGATTTGAACTGGGGATAAAGGATTTGCAGTCCTCTGCCTTACCACTTGGCCATATCGCCTTTTATTAAAAAAGTTTTAGTAAAAGTTGTCTAATGTTTTTTGTAATTATTAGCATTTTTGTTTATTAAAAATAAACAATACTATTAAATTAATAACAGTTAATATTATTATAAAACTTAATTTTTTTTTAATCAAGTCCCTTTTTTTATTAAAAAAATATATATTGAATTTAATAAAAAATATTTCTAATCTAATTATCTAAAAAAATTTAATTTGATATTATAAAAGAAACTCTAACACTATTTTAGAGGAAAAAAAACTACGGAAATTTTTGTACTCCCTGAATTCGGAAAAATTCAATTTGAAGGATTTTATCGATTTGTTTATAAAGGCTTGATTGAAGAACTTAATTATTTTCCTGAAATTAAAGATACTGAGCAAGAATTTGAATTTCGTTTATTAAATAAGGAATACAAATTAGCGGAACCTTCAATAAAAGAAAGAGACGCTGTATATCAATCAAGTACGTACTCATTAAATTTATATATACCAGCTCAATTAGCTCAAAAAAAAAAAAAAAAAATCCAAAAACAAACTGTATTTATTGGAAGTATTCCTTTAATGAATTCTCAAGGTACTTTTGTAGTTAACGGTGTTGCAAGAGTCATAATTAATCAAATTTTACGAAGTCCTGGTATTTATTATAATTCAGAATTAGATCATAACGGAATTTACATCTATACAAGTACAATTATTTCTGATTGGGGGGGAAGATTAAAATTAGAAATTGATAGTAAAAGTAGAGTTTGGGCACGTATAAGTAAAAAACGAAAAGTTTCTATTTTAGTTTTATTACTAGCCATGGGTTTAACTATAAAACAAATTTTAGATAGTGTTTGTTCTCCAAAAATTTTTTTAGATTCTTTAAAAAAAAAGAAAAGAAAAGACTATCCTCATTCCAGTGAAGATGCCATAGTTGAACTTTATAGACAATTATATTGTATAGGAGGAGATCTTGTTTTTTCAGAATCTATACGTAAAGAATTACAAAAAAAATTTTTTCAACAGAGATGTGAATTAGGGAAAATTGGTCGATTAAATTTGAATAAAAAACTTAATCTTAATGTACCTGAAAACGAATATTTTTTATTACCACAAGATATATTAGCTGCTATTGATTATTTAATAAAAATAAAATTTGGTATTGGTACACTTGATGATATAGATCATTTAAAAAATCGACGTATTCGATCTGTAGCTGATTTATTACAAGATCAATTAAAATTAGCATTAACACGCTTGGAAAATTCAGTACGACAAATTATACGTGGAGCAACTAAACGAAAACGTTTACCTAGTCCTAAAAGTTTAGTTACTTCAACTCCATTAATAGCTACGTTTAAAGAATTTTTTGGTTCACACCCTTTATCCCAATTTTTAGATCAAACTAATCCATTAACAGAAATAGTTCATAAACGAAGATTAAGTTCTTTAGGTCCTGGAGGATTAACACGACGAACAGCTAGTTTTCAAGTACGAGACATTCATTTTAGTCATTATGGGCGTATTTGTCCAATTGAAACGTCGGAAGGAATGAATGCTGGACTTATTGCATCACTAGCACTTCATGCAAAAGTAAATAACTGGGGATCTTTAGAAAGTCCTTTTTATAAAATATCTCAAATTTCTAAAGAAGAAAAAATTGTTTTTTTATCTGCAGGAGAAGACGAATATTATCGAATAGCTACTGGAAATTGTTTAGCTTTAGATCAAGGAACTCAAAAAATACAAATAACTCCAGCTCGCTATCGGCAAGAATTTTTAGCTATTGCCTGGGAACAAATACATCTTCGAAGTATTTATCCTTTACAATATTTTTCTGTAGGAGCATCTCTTATTCCATTTTTAGAACATAATGATGCAAATCGTGCTTTAATGGGGTCTAATATGCAACGTCAAGCAGTTCCACTTCTAAAACTTGAAAAATGTATTGTAGGAACCGGATTAGAAAGTCAAGCAGCTTTAGATTCTGGAAGTCTTGCTATTGCAAAACAAAATGGAAAAGTTATTTATACTGATGGTAAAAAAATAAGTTTACTAAATGCAAATAAAAAAAGTATAAATACCAATTTAATTATATATCAACGTTCTAATAATAGTACTTATATGCATCAAAAAGCCCAAGTAACTCAAAAAGCTTTTTTAAAAAAAGGACAAATTTTAGCCGATGGTGCAGCTACTAAAAAAGGCGAATTAGCTTTAGGAAAAAATATTTTAGTAGCATATATGCCATGGGAAGGTTATAATTTTGAAGATGCAATACTTATTAGTGAACGTTTAATATATGATGATATTTATACATCTATTCATATTGAAAGATATGAAATTAAATCTCGCACTACAAGTCAGGGTCCTGAAAAAATTACGAAAGAAATACCTCATTTAGAAAATAGTGTACTTCGTCATTTAGATAAAAATGGACTTGTAATACCAGGATCTTGGGTAGAAACAGGAGATGTTTTAATAGGAAAATTAACACCGCAAGAAACAGAAGAATCTTTACGTGCTCCAGAAGGAAAATTATTACAAGCTATATTTGGTATTCAAGTTGCTACTGCAAAAGAAACTTGTCTTAAAGTTCCTCCTGGTGGAAAAGGGCGAGTTATTGATGTACGGTGGATTTGTAAAAAAGAAAATTCTAATAATTCTGAAAAAACAATACATGTTTATATAGCACAAAAACGAAAAATTCAAGTAGGAGATAAAGTAGCTGGAAGACATGGTAATAAAGGTATTATTTCAAAAATTTTACCTAGACAAGATATGCCATATTTACAAAATGGAACACCTATTGATATGGTATTAAGTCCCTTAGGGGTGCCTTCGCGTATGAATGTAGGGCAAATTTTTGAATCTTTACTTGGTTTAGCCGGGTCTTTTTTAAAAAAACATTATCGAATAACTCCTTTTGATGAAAGATATGAACGCGAGGCTTCCAGAAAATTAGTTTTTTCGGAACTTTATAAAGCGAGCAAAAAAACAGGAAATTCTTGGCTATTTGAACTCGAAAACCCTGGAAAAAGCCGTTTAATAGATGGAAGAACTGGAGAAATTTTTGAACAATCTGTTACAGTAGGAAAAGCTTATATGTTAAAATTAATTCATCAAGTTGATGATAAAATTCATGCACGGTCCAGTGGACCTTATGCACTTGTTACTCAACAACCTCTTAGAGGAAGATCTAGACGCGGAGGCCAGAGAGTAGGAGAAATGGAAGTTTGGGCCTTAGAAGGTTTTGGTGTTGCTTATATTTTACAAGAAATGCTGACTATTAAATCAGACCATATTCATGCTCGTTATGAAGTACTTGGGGCGATTATAACAGGAGAACCAATACCTAAACCTAGTACTGCTCCAGAATCTTTTAAATTACTTGTTCGAGAATTAAGGTCTTTATCTTTAGAATTGGATCATGGTGTTTTATTTAAAAAAAACTTAAATATAAATTTCAAAGCCGTTTAATATAAAAATAAATTAAAATTTTATGATTCATCGACAAAAATACCAACATCTTCGAATTCAATTAGCTTCTCCTGAACAAATACGCAATTGGGCCGAAAGAATTTTACCTAATGGAGAAGTTGTAGGGCAAGTAACAAAACCATATACTTTACATTATAAAACACATAAGCCTGAAAAAGATGGATTATTCTGTGAACGCATTTTTGGTCCTATTAAAAGTGGGATTTGCGCTTGTGGAAAATATCAAACAATTGAAAAATATTCAAAATTTTGTGAACAATGTGGAGTTGAATTTATTGAATCTCGTGTTCGAAGATATCGAATGGGATATATTAAATTAGCATGTCCAGTAACGCATGTATGGTATTTAAAACGTTTACCTAGTTATATTGCAAATCTTTTAGCTAAACCTGTTAAAGAATTAGAAAGTCTAGTATATTGCGATGTGTGACTTGTTTATAAATTTTAATTATACAGAATTCATTAAAACTGTTATCCTATTTTATTTATTAGGATATCGCTAATTTTGATATGTTTAAAAAAAAAGGAACATAAAACTCAAAAAATATGCAAATTTATCACTATACAAAGCAATTAATCTACGGTGTCTATTAATATATATACTTATTTTATAAATATATAAATTTAGATATATATATATATTTTTTTTCGTTATTAAAGAGATTTCGTAAAAAATAAAATTTAGTAAAAATTTCTTACTATATTAATTTAAAATGGATATTGCAAGTTTATTCATCGCATATATACTTAAATAAAATTACAACCATCGAAATAGAACGAAAACCTAAAGGATTTAAAAAGTAAATATATATAAACAAGAAAATTTCTTATTAATTTCAACAGCGTTGAAAGTATTTTTGTAAAAAAATATATCATTTAAAGAACGTAAGATTACTCAAAAATAAAAAATGAAATATAACTTGAGTAATAAATAGCACAATTAACAGAAACAATTATATATATAATTTTTTTTAATTAATTAATAATTAGTGCTATTTGAGCCGGATGAAAAAAAATTTTCATGTCCGATTCTCTGGGGGGGAATTTCAAAAGACCTATCCCAATCTTTTTCTTGCTAGACCTATTTTAAAAAAACCTACTTTATTAAAATTACGCGGTTTATTTAAATATGAAGATCAATCTTGGCGAGAAATTTTTCCTCGCTTTTTTTCTTCCCGCGGCTTTGAAGCATTTCAAATTAGAGAAATTGCTACTGGAGGCGATGCAATTGAAAAACAACTAAGTAATTTAGACTTACAACTAGTTATGGATTCTGCCTATGTAGAATGGAAAGAATTAGTAGAACAAAAATCTACAGGAAATGAGTGGGAAGATCGAAAAATTCAAAGAAGAAAAGATCTTTTAGTAAGACGTATAAAATTAGCTAAACAATTTTTTCAAACAAATATTAAACCAGAATGGATGGTTTTATCTTTATTACCCGTTCTTCCACCTGAATTACGACCTATGATTGAATTAGGAGAGGGTGAGTTAATTACTTCTGATTTAAATGAATTATATCGAAGAGTTATTTATCGAAATAACACTCTTATTGATTTTTCTGCTAGAAGTGGGTCTACACCGGGAGGTTTAGTTGTTTGTCAAACTAGATTAGTTCAAGAAGCTGTAGATGCACTTATTGATAATGGTATTCGTGGACAACCTATGAAAGATAGTCATAATAGACCTTATAAATCTTTTTCAGATGTTATTGAAGGAAAAGAAGGACGTTTTCGTGAAAATTTACTAGGAAAACGCGTTGATTATTCAGGTCGATCTGTTATTGTCGTTGGCCCGTCTCTACCATTACATCAATGTGGATTACCAAGAGAAATGGCAATAGAACTATTTCAAGCTTTTGTTATTCGCGGTTTAATTGGACGACAACTTGCTCCTAATCTTAGAGCAGCTAAAAGTATGATTCAAAATAAAGAACCAATTATATGGAAAGTACTTCAAGAAATTATGCAAGGTCATCCTATATTATTAAATCGAGCACCAACCTTACATAGATTAGGAATACAAGCTTTTCAACCTATTTTAATAAAAGGTCGTGCTATTCGATTACATCCATTAGTTTGCGGAGGATTTAATGCAGATTTTGATGGCGATCAAATGGCTGTTCATATACCATTATCTTTAGAAGCTCAAGCAGAAGCGCGATTACTTATGTTTTCTCATACAAATCTTTTATCTCCTGCCACAGGAGAGCCTGTTTCTGTCCCGAGTCAAGACATGCTTCTTGGACTTTATATATTAACAATTGAAAACCATCAAGGTATTTATGGCAATAAAAATCATCCTTATAAATCTAAAAATACCAAAAATGTTTTAAATAAAATTCCTTATTTTTATAATTATGATGATGTAATAAAAGCACAAAAACACAAAAAAATTAAATTACATAGTCCATTATGGCTTCGATGGAGTATGGATTTACGGATAATGACATCTATAAGTCGCGAAAAACCTATTGAAATTCAATATAATGTTTCAGGTAGTTTTTCTAAAATTTATGAACATTATCAATTTAAAAAAAATAAAAAAGAAAAAATTCTTAGTGTTTATCTTTATACAACAGTTGGTCGTATTATATTTAATCAGCAAATAGAAGAAGCTGTTCAAGGTACTTTAAAAGCTTCAGAATTTCGAGATCGATCCTTACCAGCTATAATTATATAATATTCATTTTTTCTACAAATAGAAATTAAAAAGTTATCTCAAAAATGACTTGAATTTATTGGTATCTCCTGTTCATAACAATAAAGAGGTTTTTTATTATGGCAGAACCAGCCAAAATGCTCTTCTATAATAAAGTGATAGACAGAACTGCCATAAAACAGCTTATTAGCAGATTAATTGCCCACTTTGGTATTACATATACAACACATATTCTAGATCAACTTAAAAGTATAGGTTTTAAACAAGCCACTCAAGCCGCAATTTCATTAGGAATTGATGATCTTTTAACAGCACCTTCAAAAGGTTGGTTGATTCAAGATGCGGAACAACAAGGTTATACATCTGAAAAACATTATCGTTATGGAAATCTACATGCAGTAGAAAAATTACGCCAATTAATTGAAACTTGGTATGCTACAAGTGAATACTTAAAACAAGAAATGAATCCTAATTTTCGGATGACCGATCCATTAAATCCAGTACATATGATGTCTTTTTCAGGAGCTCGCGGAAGTACATCACAGGTTCATCAGTTAGTAGGTATGCGAGGCTTAATGTCCGATCCTCAAGGACAAATTATTGATTTACCTATTCAAAGTAATTTTCGAGAAGGTTTATCTTTAACAGAATATATTATTTCTTGTTATGGTGCTCGTAAAGGGGTTGTTGATACAGCAGTACGAACCTCAGATGCTGGATATCTTACACGTAGATTAGTTGAAGTAGTTCAGCATATTGTAGTGCGAAAAGTAGATTGTGGTACTTCTCAAGGTATTTTTGCAGCTCCTTTACGGGATTATTCTAAAAAAAGTTATCATCAACATAAATTAATTGGTCGTATATTAGCAGAAAATATCTATGTAAATGAAAGGTGCATTGCTACTCGTAATCAAGATATTACAACAACTCTTGCTATGTCTTTAGGCACTATAAAAAAAAAACCAATTTTTATACGTTCTCCTTTAACTTGTAAAAGTATGATATGGATTTGTCAATTATGCTATGGGTGGAGTCTTACTCATGGGAATTTAATAGAATTAGGTGAAGCTGTAGGTATTATTGCTGGGCAATCTATTGGCGAACCAGGTACTCAATTGACATTAAGAACTTTTCATACTGGTGGAGTTTATACAGGTGATATTGCAGAACATGTACGAACACCTTTTAATGGAATTATTCAATTTAATATAGATTCAGTTTATCCTACACGTACTCGACATGGACATCCTGCGTGGATATGTAATAATAATTTATCTGTTATTATTAAAAGTAAAAAAAAATTACATAATTTAGTAATTCCACCACAAAGTCTTCTTTTAGTTCAAACTAATCAGTATGTAGAATCAAAACAAATTATTGCAGAAGTTCGTGCTAAAATATCTCCTTTTAAAGAAAAAGTTCAAAAATATATTTATTCAAATTTATCTGGAGAAATGCATTGGAGTACCAAAGTTCAACATGCACCGGAATATATACATAGTAATGTACATTTGTTGTGTAGAACTGGGCATATATGGATATTAGCAGCAAATTTTGATAAATCTAATAAGTTATCATTTTTATTTTATTGCAATCAAGATAAATTAAACGATGAACTTTCATTTATAAATCAAAATTTAAATTATTCTAAACTAAAAAAAAATTTAAATAATTTTTGGAATTTTATTTATTCTAGTATTATTTTATATACGTTTCCATTTTACAGAATAAAATATAAAAAAAAAACTCTTTTTTTTTTTCAAAAAAAAAAAAATAAATATGAAGAAAAGTCTTCCTTTAAATTTATGTTTCAAATTCCGAAAAATGGTATTTTAAAAAAAAATGACATTTTTGCTATTTTTAATGATCCTAAATATAAAATAAAAAATTCAGGAATTATAAAATATGGTAATATAAAAGTTGATTTGATTGATAAAAAAAATTATATTTTTGAAAATAAAAAAACCAAAGAGATTAAACCAAGATATAAAATAATAAAAGAAGGTAGTTTTTTCTTTCTTCCTGAGGAAGTTCATTTTTTAGATCAATCTCTTTTTTCTTCTATTTTAGTAAAAAACAATAGTTTTATCAAAGCAGGCACAAAAATAACACCTACTATTACTAGTAAAGTAACTGGTTTTATTAAAATAAAAAAAAAACACAATAATTTTAAAATAAAAATAATACCTGGAACTATATATTATCCTAAAAAAAAACAAAAAACATTTAAACACCATGATATTTTAATACCACCTGGAAAAAAAATCTTTGAACAATTTCAAGCTAAAAATTGGATTTATTTAGAATGGATTGCACTCTCTAAAGACAATTCTTTTTTTTTAATTAGACCTGCAATAGAATATAAAATCATATTTAATGATAATAACTTAAATTTAGCACTTCCTTTTTTTTTAGATTTTTTAAAAGAACAACAAACCGTTAAAATTAAAACTGTTAAATATATTTTTTATCAAGATGGTGAAGAAGTTGAAATATTTAATAATAACAATATTCAATTAATTCAAACTTGTTTAATATTAAATTGGGAAACCCAAATATGTATAAAAGAAGCTCATATTTCTTTTATAAAAATACGTATAAATAAAATTATTAAAACTTTTTTTCAACTTAATTTAATAAATACTTTTAATCTGAATAATAAAACATATAAACAAAATAACATTTTAAATTCTCTTTTTAATAAAAAAAAATATTTCGCTAATCAAAAAAGTTGTGAAAAAAATAAAAATTTATTAATGAATAAAACTTGGGGTATTCTTCGTACTCCTTTAAAAGAAAATGAAGAAAAAAAAAATTTTCTTGTTTTATCTCCATCTAATTTATTTCAAACTATTTTAATTAATAAAACGGATAAAAATAAAAAAATAGAAAATAATGTAGAAAAAATTTTTAGTTACGAATCAAACAAAATAATTAAAGATTTTAATCTACAAAAAAAAAAATTTATAGATTTTTTAGGTCTTTTAGGCTATTCTCAAAATATAACAAAAATTTATCAGCCTATTTTCTATCTAAAATATAACAATAAATTAATGCCAATTTATTTTTCAGTTATTGATAATTTAAAAAAAAAAATTAACATGACTAAATGGTTTTTTTTTGATGAAAATAAAAAAACTCATAAATTTATTTTAAGTAAAAAAACTATTTTTAATTTATTAAATTGGTCATTTTCTTTCTTTTTTTTGTTAAAAAAAAAAACTCAATTAGTTAATATTGGACATTTTTTTTGTGATGGCTTTTCTATTTCAGAATATCAAGCTTTTTACGAATCTGGGCAAATTATAGCTCTTTATGAAGATTATTCCGCAGTAATTCGATTAGCTAAACCATATTTAGCAACTGATGGAGCTACAATTCATAATAATTACGGCGAAATTGTTAAAGAAGGAGATACATTAATAACTTTAGTATATGAAAGATTAAAATCTGGAGATATTATTCAAGGACTTCCTAAAGTTGAACAATTATTAGAAGCACGTCCAATTAATTCAGTTTCTGTTCATTTAGAAAAAGGTTTTGAAGATTGGAATAAAGATATGACAAACTTTTTTGGAAGTCTTTGGGGCTATTTCTTAAGTGCCCGAATTAGTATGGAACAAAGTCAATTAAATTTAGTTGACCAAATTCAAAAAGTTTATCGATCTCAAGGAGTACAAATATCAGATAAGCATATAGAAATTATCGTACGTCAAATGACTTCTAAAGTTATAACTTTAGAAAATGGAATGACTAATGGTTTTTTACCTGGAGAATTAATTGAATTTATAAGAGCTAAAAGAATGAATCGTGCTTTAGAAGAAGTAATTCCTTATAAGCCGGTATTGTTAGGAATAACTAAAGCATCTCTTAATACTCAAAGCTTTATATCAGAAGCTAGTTTTCAAGAAACTACACGAGTATTAGCAAAAGCAGCTTTACGTGGGCGAATTGATTGGTTAAAGGGTTTAAAAGAAAATGTTATTCTTGGTGGAATAGTTCCTGCAGGTACTGGATGTCAAGAAGTTATTTGCCAAATAACTTTAGAAAAACAAAAAAAGAATTTATTAAAAAAAAAAATTAAGTTATTTCATAATAGAATAACCGATCTTTTTTTCTATGAAAATTTTGTTGTTTTTTTTACTTCAGAAAAAATTCATAAAAAACTAAAGCAACAAGTGTATAATTTATGAAATAAATATAAAGAATATAATGTTAAGTTAATTATTTAAAAATTATTAAATAATTTAATAAATATAACTAAAATAATAAAAAAATTTGAAAAATGTATTGATTTTAGTTTAACTAAAAAACCAAATTAATTTTTTAATAAAAGATAAAATAAATGAAACAAAAATCATGGAATATTAATTTAGAAGAAATGATGGAAGCAGGAGTACATTTTGGTCATCAAGCTCGAAAATGGAATCCTAAAATGGCATCTTATATTTTCACCGAACGTAAAGGTATTCATATTTTAAATTTGACTCAAACCGCGCGTTTTTTATCAGAAGCTTGTGATTTAGTAGCTGATTCAGCAAGTAAAGGGAAACAATTTTTAATTGTAGGTACAAAATATCAAGCAGCTGATTTAGTAGCTTCAGCCTCTATAAAAGCTCGATGTCATTATGTAAACCAAAAATGGCTGGGTGGAATGTTAACTAATTGGGCAACTATAGAACAACGCCTTCAAAAATTTAAAGAATTAGAAAATAAAGAAAAAACAGGAATATTTAATGAGCTTCCTAAAAAAGAAGCGGCAAACTTAAAAAGACAATTAGCTCAACTTCGAAAATATTTAGAGGGAATTAAATATATGACAAGTTTACCAGATATTGTAATAATAATAGATCAGCAAAAAGAAATAACAGCTATTCAAGAATGTATAACTTTAGGCATTCCAACAATTTGTTTAGTTGATACAGATTGTGATCCAGACCTTACCGATATCCCAATTCCAGCAAATGATGATGCTAGAGCTTCTATTCGATGGATTTTAAATAAATTAACATTAGCTATTAGTGAAGGTCGTTATAATTCTATAAAAATGCAATAATCTAATTAATAAAAACCAATTAATTTTATTAGTCATTACTATTTTAAAACTTAAAAATATATTACAATAAAAATAAATATTTTATTGTAATAACTCTGTTATAACATAATAACAAAAAAAGTTTAAAACAATAAAAAATTTAAAGAATGAAATTGTAAAATTCATTTCTATTTTTCATAGTTAATCTTTAGAAGGGGTAATATGTATACTGCACAATTTTCCATTAGCACACTTAATAATTTATACGAAATATCTGGTGTGGAAGTAGGCCAACACTTCTATTGGCAAATAGGCAGTTTTCAAGTTCACGCACAAGTACTTATAACTTCCTGGATTGTTATTGCTATTTTATTAAGTTTAGCTCTTTTAGCAACACGCGACTTACAAACTATTCCACTGAGTGGTCAAAATTTTGTTGAATATGTTTTAGAATTTATTCGAGATTTAACTAGAACTCAAATAGGGGAAGAGGAATATCGGCCTTGGGTTCCTTTTATAGGAACTATGTTTTTATTTATTTTTGTATCGAATTGGTCTGGTGCTCTTCTTCCTTGGCGAGTTTTTGAATTGCCTCATGGAGAACTAGCAGCACCTACAAATGATATTAATACAACAGTTGCATTAGCGTTATTAACTTCAATAGCTTATTTTTATGCAGGTCTTCATAAAAAAGGTTTAAATTATTTTGGTAAATATATTCAACCAACTCCAGTACTTTTACCAATTAATATTTTAGAAGATTTTACTAAGCCTTTGTCATTAAGTTTTCGACTTTTTGGAAATATATTAGCTGATGAATTAGTAGTTGCTGTTCTTATTTCTTTAGTACCTTTAGTTATTCCTATACCTATGATGTTTTTAGGATTATTTACAAGTGCTATTCAAGCTTTAATATTTGCAACTTTAGCCGCAGCTTACATAGGGGAGTCATTAGAAGGTCATCATTAAATTAGAAAAATAAATTGATATTTTTATTCAAAACAAAAAATGTTATTTTAAAAACTTTTTTATTTAAATTATCGATTCAAATAAATGTTTTATGAGGTATAATAATAAGAAAAAAAATAAATAATTAACAAATTTTATTTTAAATTTAAATAATTTTTTTTAATTGTTATTTTATTTAATAAAAAAATTTGTTAATTATTTAATAAAAAATGAAAACAATTAAAATAAATTTGTTTTTTTAGTGATACTACCACTTTATTAAGAGACATCTTGAGTTATTCACTGTTTACTTTTCTTTCTTTTTTGTTAAGAATAAAAGTTAGCAATAGAAAATAGGTTTTTTTCAACCTTTTTTTTTTAATTTTGATTAGAGGATATTATAATGAACCCCTTAATTTCTGCTGCGTCTGTTATTGCTGCTGGATTAGCTGTAGGTTTAGCTTCTATTGGACCTGGAATTGGCCAAGGTACTGCTGCGGGTCAAGCAGTAGAAGGTATTGCTAGACAACCAGAAGCAGAAGGTAAAATCCGAGGCACATTACTATTAAGTTTAGCTTTTATGGAAGCTTTAACAATTTATGGATTAGTTGTAGCATTAGCACTCTTATTTGCAAATCCTTTCGTTTAAATTCAAATGTCTTAAAAATTTTAATTGAACTATCTTGTTTCTAAGAAAAAAAAATAGTTAACTATTTTTTTTTCTTAGAAACAAGATAGTTCAATTAAACAAAAAATATATATATAATTTTATATTGCTTCTCAGTAAAAAAACATCTAAATTTTGTATAAAATAAACAAATTATTTTTTAATTATATTGCTAATTAGACTTAAACCTAAATAAATAAGTCTCTGTCTATAACTAAAAATTCAAGTTATTTCGAGTAAAAAAACTCCAAAAAGCTTAGATAACCTATTAATGGGAGAGAGAATATGCAAAATATTATTAATTTAGTTATTTCTTCAAGTTATTGGCCTATTGCTGGTAATTTTGGTTTAAATACAAACCTTTTAGAAACAAATTTAATTAATTTAAGTGTAGTACTTAGTTTATTAGTTTACTTTGGAAAGGGAGTGTGTGCGGGTTAGTTATTTGAATAAAATTGCTGGAATAATCCAGTTACACTTTAAAATATAAAAAAAAAGTGTATAATTCCGACGAATTACTTCTAAAAAATTTGGAACAACTATAGCATTTCGTAAAATGAGTAACTTTTTTAATACTATTTTATTCGGAAATATTAAGAAAATGGTTAAAGCTAAAATGCTTGAAGTCTAAGCACTCTTGGGGTTTTTCTTTCCCCTAATGTATTTTTTATATAAAAAACATTTTTGGAGAGTTATTTGATATATAACACTCATATTAAAATAATCTTGAAATTTCTTTATTAAATAAATTATTATTATCTCTAAAAATTAACCTATTTTGGTTTTTTATGCTAAATTGACAACCTAAAAAAAATCTAATATTCTATTATTCAAAAAACTAACCTTATTGACAGTTAAAAAACTAACTTTTGTCAGAAGAGCCATTAAATTTTTTTTTTTAAATAAAAAAATATAAAAAATTTTTGCATATAATTAAAAAATTAACAAAGGCAGGCTCAGTTAAAATGAAAAACTAAGCGAGAAAGCCGAATGAATTGAAAAATTCATGTTCGGTTTGGGAAGAGATTATTAATTCATAAAAATTTTTGATAATTTAATCTACTTTCATTAAACAATTTATTAAGTAACCGTAAACAGACTATTTTAAGTACGATTAATGATGCGGAAGAACGATATAATGAAGCAACTGATAAACTTAATCAAGCTCGAACTCGTTTAGAAAGAGCAAAAGTAAAAGCAAATGAAATCTGTGTAAATGGCCTTTCTCAAATAGAAAGAGAAAAAAAAGAATTAATAAATGCTGCTGATGAAGATTCCAAACGATTAGAAGATTCAAAAAATGCGACTATTCGTTTTGAAGAACAAAGAACAATTGAACAAGTTCGACAACAAGTTTCGCGTCTTGCACTAGAACGAGCATTAGAAGCCTTAAATAAACGTTTAAATAGCGAGTTACATTCACGCGTAATCGATTATCATATTGGTCTACTTAGAGCCATGGAAAGCACAACTGATTAGCTTTCATTAGTTTTATTTTTTAAAAAATTATTAACGAACGCTAATGGTAAATATTCGACCTGACGAAATTAGCAGTATTATCCGTAAACAGATAGAAGATTATAGTCAAGAAATAAAAGTTGTTAATGTGGGTACCGTACTTCAAGTAGGAGATGGTATTGCACGTATTTATGGTCTTGATAAAGTAATGGCTGGTGAGTTAGTTGAATTTGAAGATTCTAGTATAGGTATTGCTTTAAATTTAGAATCCGATAATGTTGGTGTTGTACTAATGGGTGACGGCTTAACTATTCAAGAAGGAAGTTCTGTAAAAGCAACAGGAAAAATTGCTCAAATCCCTGTAAGCGATGCTTACTTGGGGCGTGTTGTAAATGCTTTAGCACAACCTATTGATGGAAAAGGACAAATCTTAGCTTCAGAATTTAGGTTAATTGAATCTTCAGCTCCTGGTATTATTTCAAGACGATCTGTATATGAGCCTATGCAAACAGGCCTTATTGCTATTGATTCTATGATTCCTATTGGCCGTGGTCAACGTGAATTGATTATTGGAGATCGACAAACTGGTAAAACAGCAGTAGCTACTGACACTATTTTGAATCAAAAAGGTCAGAATGTAATATGCGTTTATGTGGCTATTGGACAAAAAGCATCTTCAGTAGCTCAAGTAGTTAATAATTTCGAAGAAAGAGGTGCGTTGGAATATACAATTGTAGTAGCTGAAACAGCAAATTCTCCTGCAACGTTGCAATATCTTGCTCCTTATACAGGGGCTGCTTTAGCGGAATATTTTATGTATCGTAAACAACATACTTTAATAATTTATGATGATCTTTCTAAACAAGCACAAGCTTATCGACAAATGTCTCTTTTATTGAGAAGACCACCCGGTCGAGAAGCATATCCAGGTGATGTTTTTTATTTACATTCTCGCCTTTTAGAAAGAGCAGCTAAATTAAGTTCACAATTAGGTGAAGGAAGTATGACTGCTTTACCAATAGTAGAAACTCAAGCAGGAGATGTTTCAGCTTATATTCCTACTAATGTTATTTCTATTACTGATGGACAAATATTTTTATCAGCTGATTTATTTAATGCAGGAATTCGCCCTGCAATTAATGTAGGTATTTCTGTGTCTAGAGTAGGTTCGGCAGCTCAAATTAAAGCTATGAAACAAGTAGCTGGAAAATTAAAACTTGAACTAGCTCAATTTGCAGAATTAGAGGCATTTGCACAATTTGCATCTGATCTTGATAAAGCCACTCAAAATCAATTAGCAAGAGGTCAACGATTACGTGAATTACTTAAACAGTCTCAATCAGCTCCTTTAGCCGTAGAAGAACAAGTAGCAACTATTTATACTGGAGTAAATGGATATTTAGATGTACTAGAAGTCGATCAAGTAAAAAAATTTCTTGTTCAATTGCGTGAATATTTAATAACTAATAAACCTCAATTTGCGGAAATTATTCGTTCTACTAAAATTTTTACAGAACAAGCTGAAAATATTTTGAAAGAAGCTATTAAAGAGCATACTGAACTTTTTTTACTTCAAGAAGAAAAATAAACATTAAGTATTTAAATTAAAAAAGAAAAGTCGAAATTTTTTTTTTTCGGCTTTTCTTTTTTTAAGTTTTAAGTAAAAAAAAATATAGAAAAAAGTTAAAAGAAAGTAAGTAAGTTTTTTTATATTACGTCCAATAGGATTTGAACCTATACTAGAGGTTTAGAAGACCTCTGTCCTATCCATTAGACGATGGACGCTTTTTTTAATAAAAAGAAACAAATAGTGAAAAAAAATATTTCACTATTTGTTTCTTTTTACTAAAAAAAGAAAAAGGCGGGTAGCGGGAATCGAACCCGCATCATTAGCTTGGAAGGCTAAGGGTTATAGTCGGCGCTTTTTTATTTTTGTTATTGCCTCTATTTCAAAACCGAACATGAGATTTTAATATCATACGGCTCCTCTATGGACGATAAAATTTTTTATTATATTAATATTAAAATAAATCCATACCACCTATGTTAATTTTTTATTAAATTATTTAAGTAATAAATAACTTTGTAGATGATCCTATTACAAATTTTTAATAACAAAATTTGTAATTATTTCGTTTTTTATTTCTATTTAAATAAATCATTAGGGAAATTTTTTTTACCGGCTTTTTAAATAAAAAAATAATAATAAATTTAGTAAACTAATTTTATTATTTTAAGCTAAATTGCTTTAATTTATTTTTTTTTATTTAATTAAAGATTTAGTTACGAAAAAAAGATTTTAGTTTTGTATCCATAGATTTTTAGCTGAAAAATTAATAGTTTAAAAGAAATTCCGCGTTGCTTTTTTTATTTGTGTTATTGCAGGAATTATGCTTTTCTTTTTAGAAAAAATTTTAAATTTTTTTAGAAATAAAATTATTGGTCAAATTTTTTTAATAAAAATTTTAAAGACCCTTTAACTATATTTAAATTAGTTATAGAACGAATCACACTTTTACCACTAAACTATACCCGCTACAAAAGTATTATAACATACTTTTTTGTTAAATTTATTTTTTATTTTTTAATACTTTTTAATTTAAACTCCATCTCCGGAAATAATAAAATAACTTTTTTTTATTTCCGGAGATGGCTTTTTTATATCATAAATTACCTTTACGTGCTGCTAATAAAGCAATTACTAAAGGACCTGAGCCAACTATTAAAGCCAAAGCAGTAAGTTGTGCAATAACTTCTAAATTCATTTTGGGTTAACCTCTATGTTTTCAAATTGATTTTATAAAATTAAAAAAAAAAATTTTAGATTTGTTAAAAAAAATATCTATAGCAATATAGAATTAAGATCAGTACAATAATAAAGAGTCTATTCATTCAAAAACTTATTTAATTAACAAAATTTTATTAATTAGTAATTTTTAATAATATAAAACATAATATAGATTTTTTGAATGAATTTGTGATTTATATTATAAATTATTAGGAGATGAAAAAATGACATCAATTTCAGACAGTCAAATTATTGTAGCTCTTGTAAGTGCTTTTATAACAGGTATTTTGGCTTTAAGATTAGGTAAAAATTTATATCAATAATTTAATTCAATTTTTAGTTGTTTACAAAAAGGTAACCTGGCCAGTACCAATATCTGGCTAGGCCCAAATAAAAAAAAAACTTTATTAAATTAAAATTTTTTTATTTTAATTAAAAAATTTTAATTGCATTTTATTTATTGAAATAAAATTTTTTTTTATTTATATAACTATGTATACCATATATATATATAAAAATAAAACAAATACATAATCTAATATTATTAATATATAGACTTCTACTTCTACAACATGTTATGATTTTTTGCTTGGAGAGATGGCCGAGTGGTTTAAAGCGATGGATTGCTAATCCGTTGTACATTTTTTTGTACCGAGGGTTCGAATCCCTCTCTCTCCTTCAACTCAAAAAATAAAAGTAAAAAAATTATCAGTTATTATAAATATTTATTATTATTTTTATTTCAACAATTTTTATATATTAAAAATTATTCTTTACGCCCAGGATTACGACCAGGGTCATTTGATAAAAATCCAAAAACAAAAAGAGAAACAAAAAAAATAACCACTGTATAAACGAACAGCTTAAGAGTAAGCATAACGTAATCTCCAAGATCATTACTAGAAATAGAATAGAATAGATTGTAAATTTAGCAATGGAGAATTGAACCTTTATTAATTAAAAAGAAAATAAAACTATTTGAAAAATAAATGCAATTAATCGTTTTGTCATTTCTCTAATATTTCTCTAATAAATATAAAAAAAGTAATTTAAATTATTCAATAAAAAAATAAATTAATTTACAATTAATTAAATTTTTTGAGATAAATAATATTTTAAATTGATATATAAACAAATACAAATATATTAAATATATAAAAACATATATATATATTATACGTACATAAGGCGAAAGTGAAAAAAAAGCACTTTCGCCTTATAAAATTTCAAACTATGAAAAAAAAAAGTTATCTAAAACTTACAGAAGCTTGCCAAACAAAGGCTAAAAGGAAAAAAAATATAGGAATAATTGGCATTACATCTACAATTGGGTCAAAAATAGCATAAGCTTCAGGTAATTTAGCCAGAATGATACCATTCAAATGAAACACATTATCTAAATAAATATTAAATATAGCTAGCATTTATGTTCTCCAATAAATTTTATTATAATAATTTTAATAAAAAATGAAAAAAAAGGTTCATTAGTTAATAAAAAAAAAGCTCTTCGTTATATCTTACTATAGGTTTTATTAGTGTCAAAGAGGTTATATATTTTTAATAATAGCTTTTTTTTATATTCTTTAATTTGTCATTTCTTTTTCTACTAAAATTAAATAACATTATTTAATATAAAAAGAAAAACAAAACGATTGACAAAATAACAATATTAGGATTTAATAATATTGTTTATTTATGGGGCGTGGCCAAGTGGTAAGGCAGCAGGTTTTGATCCTGTTATTCGGAGGTTCGAACCCTTCCGTCCCAGATTAACTATTTTTAAATAAATTAAAAAATATAAAAAAAGGTTTAAAATAAAGTGTTAAAAAATTTATTTCTATTATTAATAATTCATAATATATTGTATTAGAAATACCATATTATGACAATTACATAAATATGGCAAGGTATATTTCTATAGTGTAAAATAAAAAAAGATCATATTATTTTTTATTAAAATTTGGAAAGAGATTATATTTATGAAATTAGCTTATTGGATGTATGCTGGACCTGCTCATATTGGAACTCTTCGTGTCGCGAGTTCTTTCAAAAATGTTCATGCTATTATGCACGCTCCTTTAGGAGACGATTATTTTAATGTAATGCGGTCTATGTTAGAAAGAGAAAGAGATTTTACTCCTGTAACTGCTAGTATAGTAGATCGTCATGTGTTAGCACGTGGATCTCAAGAAAAAGTAGTTGATAATATAACTCGAAAAGATAAAGAAGAGCGCCCAGATTTAATTGTATTGACACCTACATGCACTTCTAGTATTTTACAAGAAGATTTACAAAATTTTGTTGATAGAGCATCTATTACTTCAAATTCAGATGTTATTTTGGCTGATGTAAATCATTATCGCGTTAATGAGCTTCAAGCCGCAGATAGAACTTTAGAACAAGTAGTTCGCTATTATTTAGAAAAAGCTCGTAAGCAAGGAACATTAGATCAGTCTATAACACAAGAACCTTCAGCAAATATTATTGGAATTTTTACATTAGGTTTTCATAATCAACATGATTGTCGTGAATTAAAACGTTTATTACAAGATTTAAATATTAAAGTTAATAAAATAATTCCTGAAGGTGGTTCTGTAAAAGATCTTCAAAACTTACCAAAAGCTTGGTTTAATTTAGTTCCATATCGAGAAGTAGGTTTAATGACTGCTATTTATTTAGAAAAAAATTTTGGTATGCCTTATATTTCTTCTACACCTATGGGAATTGTAGATACAGCTGAATGTATTCGACAAATTCAAAAAAATGTTAATAATTTGATTTCTAATAAAAACAAAATTTTTAATTATGAATCTTATATTGATCAGCAAACAAGATTTATTTCGCAAGCTGCTTGGTTTTCACGCTCTATTGATTGTCAAAATTTAACAGGAAAAAAAGCCGTTGTTTTTGGTGATGCAACTCATGCTGCTTCTATAACTAAAATTCTGGCTAGAGAGATGGGAATTCGTGTTAGCTGCACCGGTACTTATTGTAAACACGATGCAGAATGGTTTAAAGAACAAGTTCAAGGGTTTTGTGATGAAATATTGATTACAGACGATCATACTGAAGTAAGCGATATGATTGCTCGTATAGAACCTTCTGCAATATTTGGTACTCAAATGGAACGTCATATTGGTAAACGTCTTGATATTCCCTGTGGAGTAATTTCTTCACCAGTTCATATTCAAAATTTTCCGTTAGGATATCGCCCTTTTTTAGGTTATGAAGGTACTAATCAAATAGCTGATTTAGTCTACAATTCTTTTACTTTAGGTATGGAAGATCACCTTTTAGAAATTTTTGGTGGTCATGATACAAAAGAAGTAATTACAAAATCATTATCAACAGATACTGATTTAACTTGGAATTCCGAAAGTCAATTAGAATTAAATAAAATACCTGGATTTGTTAGAGGGAAAATTAAAAGAAATACAGAAAAATTTGCACGTCAAAATAATATAACAACCATTACTGTTGAAATAATGTATGCAGCCAAAGAAGCTTTAAGTGCTTAAAAATTTAAAATTAATTTGATATTTTCTAAATTTTTTTTAATATATTGAAAAAAAAAAAAAAATTGACAAAAAAAACTTATAATAAAAAACTAACTTATTTTTTTTTTTTTTTCAAAATAAAGAAAGTATTTATTAAATTATTTTAATTACGAATTATTTTAGAAAAAAAAAGCCAATAGCAATATTTGAATAAATTTAATTTTCATTTTAGGAGAAATTTATGAACCCCGTTTTTTGTCTTATTCAGCTATTTTTTTATTACCCATTTTTTTTTTTTTTATTATATATATATTTAATTTTTTTTATTCCATTTAAAAATACTGTTAATTTTACTAAAATTTTTTCTCTTTTTTCAAATTATATAAAAAAATTTTGAATTTTATTAAAGAATAATTTAAAAACGATAAACTTTTTTCTTTTTTACCTTTTTAAGGTAAAAAAGAAAAAAAAAACAAAAGAAAAGCTAAAATCAAAAAAGAAATCAAGAAAATATTTTTATTTTTTTCATATAGGATTGACAAAAATAATTTACTAATATATAATAATATTGATATTTCTTAATATTTCTTAGCTGTACTAAAAAAAAAAAAAAGATTATTTAAGTTATTAATTTAATATTTATAATCTGTTTTAAAAAGTTTTATTAAAATTTTTTTATTTTTAATAAAAAAGGGTTGCTAACTCAATGGTAGAGTACTCGGCTTTTAAGTGCGACTAAAGAATTTTATACATTTAGATGAAATAATAAATTCATCCAAACTATTGACAAAGTTTGAAAGACTACGACTAATCTCAAAAAGAAATTTTACGGAAAAAATAGCATGTCGTTTTTTTTTTAAGTTAAAAAAAATTAATGGATAAAGCTACTTTGCTTAAATCAAAAGTAAAACCAGAAGAACGAGCTTCTATTCAAAAAATTTTATTTTGAATTTTTTTTATTAATTAAAAAGTTAAAATAAAATTAATAGTCAATATAAAAGAGGTTTAGTTTTATATTTAAATAAAAAAAGTATAAAGCTATTTTTACTAAAAATGAGTCCTAAATATTTAAAAAATGTAAATAAATTACCAGTGTGCTGACTAATGAAAAAATTTTAAGTCAGGAGAGCAATCAAAAATAATGACTAACGTAATAAGAGAAATTAAATAAATTTTCAATAAAAATTTATTTAATTTCTCTTATTTTAATAGATTGCACTATGTATTGTTTTATATTTTAAGAGGTTGCTAATATGGGAACTATAGCTGAAGTTTTATCCGAAATAAAAAAATTAAAAGAAAAAAAAAAAAAACTTGTATACCAACAACGTTTTTTATACCCACTTTTATTTCAAGATGATCTTTATGCAATTGCCTATAATCGTTTGTTAAATAAATTCAATTTAAAAAAAGTAGAAAATTTTCATTTAAACGAACAATTTAGTTTTTTAACCTTAAAACGTTTAATTAAAAAAATACATCGGAAAACAAATATAGGCAAGTTAAAGAAAATTTATAGTAAGAATAAAATTTTTAATATTAATTTTAACACCCATTTTTATTCAAAGGTACTTCGAGAAGGATTTACAATAATTTTAGAAATTTTTTTTTCTTTGCAATTAGAAAAAACTTTTATAAAAAGATTTAATAAATGGACTAGTTATCAATCTATTCATTCTGTATTTCCTTTTATAGAAGATAATTTTTCACATTCTAATTTTATTTTAAATAAAAAAATATCTTATTTTATTCATCCAGAACTTCTAGTTCGAATTCTTCGTCGACGTATACAAGACACTTTTTTTTCACACTTATTACGATTATTATTCTATAAAAATAAAAAACTAATTATTTTAAATACAAATATCTTTTTTTTTCAAAAAGAAACAAGTAGGTTATCAAAATTTTTATGGAATTTTTATATTTGTGAATTAGAATTTTTTTTAGTTAATGAATGGAAAAGTTTAAACTATTTTAAATCATTGTTATATTTAACTTTGGTAAATAAAAAACAATGTATTAAAAAAATTCAACATGTTATTAATGATTCTTTATCAATGAAATCACAATCTTTTTTTTACGAAAAAAAAACATCTTTTCATTATGTAAAATATAATAACAATTATATTATAGCAATAAGAGGCTCTCATTATTTAGCAGAAATATGGAATTTTTTTTTTTTCAAATTTTGGTATTATTATTTTAATTACTCATTCAATATTTCTAAAATAAACATTAAAAATTTATTTAAAAATTCTTTTTGTTTTTTAGGATATTTGTTCAATATTCAAACAAAAAATATTTTAGTTGAAACTAAAATGTTAGAAACTTTAAAAAAAAGTTATATTATAAAAAAAGAACTTTTTTCTATTACTCCAATATTCTTTTTAATCCAATTATTAGCCAAAGAAAAATTTTGTGATATTTTAGGACATCCAATAAGTAAACTAGCTTGGACTACTTTAACCGATGACGAAATTTTCAACCGTTTTGATCAAATTTGGAGAAATTTTTTTTATTATTACAGTGGATGTAAAAATAAAAAAAATTTATATCAAGTACAATATATCCTTCGGTTTTCTTGTGCTAAAACATTAGCTTGTAAACATAAGAGTAGTATACGGTATGTTTGGAAACAACATGGTTCAAATTTTTTTGCAAAGTCTTTTTTTTTTAAAAAACAAGAGCTAATTAGTTTAAAATTTTTTAAATTGTATCCTTCGATAAAAAAAATTTGGTATCTTGATATTGTTCAAATAAACGCATTAGCAAAATTATTGCAAAAAAAAAATAATAATAATAGCAAATCACAAATTAAAAATTAATTATATAATATATAAAATTTTAATTTAAAAATTTACTGATATTAATCTCTAAAAATTAAAATAAATACATAGAGAAAGCCGTGTGCAATAAAAATTGCAAGCACGGTTTGGGAAGAGGTTAAAATTTTTTTATTTAAAAAATAAAAAATTAACCCACTTTCATCCGACGAGTTCCGGGTTCGAGCCCCGGGCAACCCACTTTACTATTTTTGTTTTAATTTAATTGAAATAAACTAATTTTTTTAGATTTATTTTTTTATTATAAACTAAAAAAACCTAATTGATTTTCAAGATCGGTTGACATACTAATCTATTTTGTGTAATACTATAATTAACAAGTTTATATACTTGGGTAACTTATTATTATTATTTTACAAACCAAGTTTTACCATGACTGCAACTTTAGAAAGACGCGAAAGCGCAAGCCTATGGGGTCGCTTCTGCGACTGGGTTACCAGCACTGAAAACCGCCTTTACATCGGATGGTTCGGTGTATTAATGATCCCTACTTTATTAACTGCAACCTCTGTATTTATTATCGCTTTTATCGCAGCTCCTCCTGTAGATATTGATGGTATCCGTGAGCCTGTTTCTGGTTCTCTTCTTTACGGAAACAACATCATTTCTGGTGCTATCATCCCTACTTCTGCAGCTATCGGTTTGCACTTCTACCCAATTTGGGAAGCTGCTTCCGTTGACGAATGGCTATACAATGGTGGTCCTTATGAACTAATTGTTCTTCACTTCTTACTTGGTGTAGCTTGCTACATGGGTCGTGAGTGGGAACTTAGCTTCCGTTTAGGTATGCGTCCTTGGATTGCTGTTGCATATTCAGCTCCTGTTGCGGCTGCTACTGCTGTTTTCTTGATCTACCCTATTGGTCAAGGAAGCTTCTCTGACGGTATGCCTTTAGGAATCTCTGGTACTTTTAACTTCATGATTGTGTTCCAAGCTGAACATAACATCCTTATGCACCCATTCCACATGCTTGGTGTAGCTGGTGTATTCGGCGGCTCTCTATTCAGTGCTATGCATGGTTCCTTGGTAACTTCAAGTTTAATCCGAGAAACTACTGAGAACGAATCTGCTAATGCAGGTTACAAGTTTGGTCAAGAGGAAGAAACTTACAACATCGTAGCTGCTCATGGTTACTTTGGTAGACTTATCTTCCAATACGCTAGCTTTAACAACTCTCGTTCTTTACACTTCTTTTTAGCTGCTTGGCCTGTAGTAGGTATCTGGTTTACTGCATTAGGTATCAGCACAATGGCTTTCAACCTAAATGGCTTTAACTTTAACCAATCAGTTGTTGATAGTCAAGGTCGTGTAATTAACACTTGGGCTGATATTATCAACCGTGCTAACCTTGGTATGGAAGTTATGCATGAACGTAACGCTCATAACTTCCCTCTAGATTTAGCTTCTGTTGAAGCTCCTTCTGTAAACGGTTAATATTTTAATTATATTTTTATAAAATAAAGTAATTTAAAATAGGATAACAACTTGAAAACAATGACCTTAGAATTAATAGTTCTAAGGTCATTGTTTTTTTTTTAATAAACAAATTGTAAAAAAGGCGGACGTGGCCAAGTGGATTAAGGCAGTGGATTGTGGATCCACTATGCGCGGGTTCAATTCCCGTCGTTCGCCCATTTAAAAAAAAAAATTATTAAATTTTATTTTTATTATTTATTAGTTGACGAAACCTTTTGTTTATGTCATTATAAATAAAATAACATAGATATATTAAATAAAATGCGAAATAACAAAAAAATGTTAAATGTAATTTTAGTTACAATACTAACTCCTTTTTTTATTCATAAAAAAAATTATGGCAATAAATAAAAACCTTATTATTATTCTATGAACTAAAAAAATATAATAAAAAAATTTTAAATTTTTCAAATAATTTAGTTGAAGTTTCCATATATAAAAAATCTATTTATTATAAAGTTTTATCTAATTGCTGTAAAAAAAAAATGAAACAAGAATTATCAAACAACAAATATTTATATAAAAGATTAAAATTAGAAGAAATAAAAAACCCTCAATATTTTTTTAAATTATGGACAGAATCAAATGTAATCAAATTTTTAATTAGACTTTTTTTTGATAAAGAAAATTTTATTAAACTTTTTGATTTTAGAATTATTAGTTCATTAATTCTACGTGATTTATATAATTCGAAAACAAATAAAAGTTCAATAATAAATAATTTTTTATTAATTATATTATCAATTCTTTTTTATCGTTTAAGTAACAAAACGATTATTGAAAAAAAGCATTTAAATTTAGTTAAAATAGTTTATGCACGGATAAATTATTTTAAATATAAAGAAAAACGATTAGAAGAAAGCCTTGAAAAAAAAAATATTTTTATTCCAAATTATTCTCTTTTTAATTTTTTTGATTTAAAAAAAAACAAAAAATTTAAACCTAGATTTACGTACAATAAAATTTTATTTGAGAACTCAGAATGGTGGAAATTTTGGATTATAAAAGAAATTTTACCAAGTTGGAAAATATCATCTAATTCAATTGAAAAAATTAATAATTTATTAAAAAAAAAAAACACAAATGATTTAAAATTTTTTTTTGAATTTTATATAGATCATTTATTTTATCAAAATTATGATTGGGAAAATAACTTTAATTTAATTTTTTTTCAAAATTTGAAAAAAAACAAAAAATTTAGTAAAAATAAAAAAGTAATCAAAAATACTGTAATTCTTGAAATATTTTCAGCTTTTTGTGAGAAATTAATTTTTGAAGTAGAAAATCCTTTAAAAACAAACAAGTTTAATTCAATCATTAAATTGGATAAGAATAATAACTATCCATTATTTTATAAAAAAAAAGTAAACCTTGAATTATTTTATTTTTTTAAAAAAAATTTAATTAAAAATTTAAAATTTTTGAGTGAAGCTGATTCAATTGTTATAAAATCTTATATTTTTATAAAAAAAAAAAAATGGAATTTTTTCAAAAATTATGCTGAATTTTGTCTATGGCAATTATATAAAAATTACTTGTTTCAATCTGAAAATAATTTCAATAAATTTACTACTAATAAAAAAAAATTAAGCAAAAAATTATCTAAGATAAACGATGAAGAAAAAACTTTGAAAAAAGAGAATCATTTTTTAGAAATTTCATATAATATGTCAAAATATATTTTATATAAAGTAAAATATTTTAATAAATTAACACATAATTATAAAAAAATTGATCAAAATTTTGAATTGAAAAAGACAAATGAAATTAAAATAAAAAAAAATTTCAATTTCATTAATACTAATTTTTTTGAACCGAAAAAAAATATTGTTTTAACAATTTGGAATTTTAATAAAAATGAAAAAAAAAAAAACTCAATTTTATTTGTTAATCCTTTTTTTAAAAATTATTTAATAATTTGGATAAAAAATTTATTTATAAAAAAACAACAATATATTACAAAGAATTCTTTTTTTAGAAAAAATGAAAATATTTTAAACTCTTATAATTTTTTTTCAAATATTTTATTTATAGATGAATTAAAGATGGCTTTTTCTCCTAGTAAAAAATACAAATATAAAAAAATTTTTGAAATAATAGAAAAACAACAAAAAAAAAATTTTAAAAATTTTCTAAAATCAGATAATAATAGATTTCTTTTTTTATGGAAAATGAAAAAAAATAATCAAAAATTAAATTCTTTTCTTTTTTTAGATTATTCTTTTAAAGTTATTTCTAAAGAAAATTTTAATAATAAAACAAAAGTACTGAGGATAAATTCAAATTCATCTAAAAATAGTTTTTATTTAATATGGTCATTCATTTACAAATATATCAATATTGATAATTATAATAAAAATATTAAATATAATAAAATTTTCTTATTTCAAATTAATTATTTTGTAAATTTAGTTAGTTTTCTCGATAAATTTAATTTATTCATAATTAAATATAATTTATTTAATAAAAAAAAAAATAATTGTAATATTAATTATCAAAATAATAAAAAAAAGAAATTAAAAAAAACATTATTAATTACTAATTTTTTTCCAAAATTTTATAGTAAAATCACACATAATTATAAATTAATTTATAATTACTTTTCCAAAAATTCACTAAACTCTCTAAATAATTTTTTTTTAATTAATAAATTTTATTATAATACTAATAAAGTTTATTTAACGGATAAAAAAAAAATTAAAATGAATCAGATTTTGTTAAATTGTAATAAAAAAAAAAATCGATTTTATTATAATACTATAAGAAAAAATGTATATATTTATTGGAAATTTAATAAAAATTTTGTTTTAATTGATAAAAAAAATAAACAAAAAAAAGTATTAAATTTTTTTGTTAAAAAACAAAAAAATTTAATACTTTTATCAAATAAAATAAATTTTAGAAATAATAAAAATTTAATTCCTAAATGGTATAATAAACAAAATAAAAAAAACATTTATATATTTTATAAGACTTTTTTACTCATTTTTTCTACTAATTTTAAAAAAATTTTAAAAAATTTTCTTTTTTATCATCAAAATAAGAATATTTTAAAAAATTCTTTTTTAAAAAGAACTTTTAATAAAACTAATTTAATAAAACAAGTAAAATTTAATATTTATTATAAATTAAAAACAAAATTTCACTTTAATAAACTATTAATTACTAAATTTTTTATTAATTATTTTAATAACCAAAATAATCAAAGTTATACAAAAATTTTTAATAAAAATTTTTGTTTTTCATTATGGCAAAATCAAAAAATTTACTTTTATTTTTTACCAGTATCTAATAAAAATTTAATAAATTCTCAACTTTTTAAAGTAAACACAATAACATTATTAAATTCTTTATATTATTATAATTTAAGTTATAAAAAAAAATTAAAATTTTATTTAAAAAAAAAAAAATATAGTAATTTAACATATATACAATTAATAAAAAATATCCCTATAAATTTAGAAAAAAAAAAAATTTTATTTAGTAATCAATTAACTTTTTTTTCTAAGAAAAAAAAAATTTTAAATAATAAATCACAAATATATCAATTTTTTTTATTTAAATATTTCAACAATTTTCATTCTAAAAAATTACTCTTTTTCCATTTAAATAAATTATTAAATTCATTAATTAAATTTAATCCAGTTTTTTCTAAAAAACATAAAAATTTAACAAATAATAATTTACGTATTCAAAAGCATTATATTAACATTAATCAATCCACTTTTTTTGAAAATAAATTATTATCTAAATTTTTTATTCAGATTAAAAACGAAAATAATCAAATAGATAATTGGATTAATAAATTATTTATTAGAAAATCTAATTTTACAAACACTTTAATAAATAACAGTATTTTATTAAATAAAAATAATACAAAAATAAATTACAAAAAAAAAAATTTTGTATTATCATTTTTTCTAAAAAATAATAATAATAGTAAATTAATTTTACAAAATAAAACAATTAAAACATCTAATTTTTTTGTACAATGGAATTTTTTTAAAAAATATATATCATGGTTTTTTACTTTTCAGTGGTGGAAATATTTTCAAAACTTAGTTTCAAATTTATTTTTAGAATTATTGTTAAATATTAATGATCAATTTAATTCTATTTTATTTCTAATTTTAGAAAATAAAAAAATAGATTATTTATTAAAAAACCTAATATTTAACTTAAAGTTTTTTTTGCTGAATAATACAGTTGAAATTTGGAATATAAGATTATTAAAACAAATTAATAAACACCAGAAAAATCAAAAAAGTGAATCCCTGTATTTTTCTTTCAATTTAATAAATAAATGGAATAAAGAATCTTTAACAATTATAAGTTTGATTATTTTTAGCTATTTAATTTTTCAAAAACATTTTTCTACTTTATTAGGTTCAGAGTATTTAGAGTTATGGGGATATTTCCAAATAATTAAATATTTAATAGATTCTTCACGTGGAATATATTTAGATAATTTAACCAAAAATAATTTAATACAATTAGTTAAATCAGAAAACTTATTAATACACTTTTTTAAAAACTTTCCGCATTATTTAAAATATGCAAAATTTTATTTATTTACAAATAAAAAAATAACCAATTTATTAATTAATAATAAAGGATTAGACCTTTCTCGCAGAGAACGAAAATTATTAGTTCAATCTTTAATAGCTGATAAAAAAATTGATCAATATCGATCAAATTTAACTTCTAATATTAATTCTTTAAATTTTCAACTTGGTGATTCAATTATAAAACAACACAAATTTAAAAATTACTTACAAAATTTAACTGAAAACTATCAAAAAAATTTAATAAATTATCCGTTTAATAAATTTTATTTAGCAGAAAATTTAGTTTTTTTATCTTTTTGGCAAAAAACAACTTCTTTGTATGTATCAGGGCAATTTGCTACATTAAGATCAAGTTTTTATAAAAAACCAGTTCCACTTGAATTAAAACTTTTTTCTTCAAAAGGACTTTTATTAATAGGTTCGTTAGAAACAGGGCGTTCTTATTTAGTAAAAACTATAGCAGCAAATTCTTTTGTTCCTTTAATTAAAATATCTATAAATAAACTTTTATATAATAAACCTGACATTATAACTGAAAGTTGGATGAATATTTTAATGGAAAGTTTACGAAGATTAAATCTTATTTTAGAGTTAGCCGAAAAGGTATCTCCTTGTATAATATGGATGCAAAATATTCATGAACTTAATGTAAATCGGTTAACTCAAAATGTTGAATCTGATCCAACGTTTTTACTTGGTATTTTTTTAAAATATTTTCAAACTGTTTTAAAAAGAAAATATACTAGTAGTTTAGTTATTATTGGTTCAACTCATCTTCCAAAAAAAGTGGACCCTGCTTTAATCTCTCCAAATCGATTAGATCAATTAATAAATATTCGAATATCTAATATTTTGCAAAGACAAAAAAAAGTTTCAATTTTATTACACAGTCAATATAGTAATTATTTTTATTCAAAAAATAAAAAATTATGTATTAACGAATTTGGATATAGAACTATGGGTTATAATGCACGCGATTTATCAGGACTTATTAATGAAATTTTATTAGTTAGTATTGCTCAAAATCAAACTATTATAGAAAAAAAAATTGTAAGATTAGCTTTTCATAGACAAGCTTTAGGTTCTACATATATAAATAATCAAATAAATTTTACACAAAATTATGGAATACTTTTTTATAAAGTTGGAAAAGTTATTATACAAAATTTCTTTTTAAAAAATTTTTCTAGACATCCTTTATATTTCGGTAACGATTTATGGAAAAAAAAATTTTATTATTTATCTAAGTGGTATTTAGAGCCTTCTATTTTTGAATCAACAGTTAAAGAATTTACTATTTTACCTCATATTTTAGGTTGTTTGGCCGGATTAGCAGCTCGAGATTCTTGGTTTATATTAGAAAATAAACCTGATAATTTAATTTCACTTGATAAATCTGCAGAAAATGATTTTTATTTAGCCTGTGGTATTTTAGAAAGTTTTTTAATAGAATTTTCATGGATAGAAGTACTAAAAAACAAAACTACTAATAAAACAAAAAAATTTAATTTTCAGTTTCAAAAAAAAAATCCTTTATATCTGATAAAAAAAGGACTTTTTTCCATAATAAATCAAAATAAAAAAAATAAATTGTTGAATAAATCCGTTAATCAAACAATTCTTTATAAAAACCAATTTTATCAATTAAGTAGTAATATATCTTGGGCTCCGAAAATATCTCGTCTTAATTTTATTCGTACTAATTTATTTAATTGGATAAATAGACCTAATGATTTTGAAATTACATATAATTTAAAATTTTTAAAAAAAAAAGAAAATAAAAAATTTAATGTTTCATTAGAACACTCTCATTTTTTTGAAATTATTCAACATAAAACGAAAGAGCAACTTCCTTATGAAAGGATTTTATCTCGAATAAGACGAAGAAATGTACAAGAGTTGGAATTTCAACTAGAAGATATTTTATTAGAAGAACAATTTGTAATACTAGGATTTTCTCAATTATTTACAGAATATCGAATGGAATCTCAATTATCTAATAAGCCTATGATATTTATTGGAGGAAGATTTCTTTGGGATCCTGCTGGTTTATCATTTCAGGAAAATAATTTTGTTTTTTCACGTCAAAAATTATTTATAGATGAAGAAATGTTGAGAAGATTATATGTTACTTATGGAGCAAGAAGAGAACGAGAAAAATCACGTTCGAGTCAAAAAATTAAACAATTTTTTCTTCGTCGTGGATATGGTCGAGATTCTATAAATGATTTTTCTATTAATTGGTGGAATCAATTACCTTTTATTGAAAAAAATAATATTGAAACTTTTAAACGTATTGAAGGAATTGGAGTTCAATTAAAACGACCACAAGTATTTACTCCTGTATATTTATATCAGCGTTGGTTAATTGAAAATCCCCGAGAAAATTTAGCTCGTTTTAGCTTTTTAAATAATCAACAAAGATGGTTAAAAGTGAATAATTTATTATTTAATGATTCTTTTATTTATAATACTCTTTTAGAAATTTATCAATATTTATTAAATTTTTTTATTTCGCATCAAATTTTATTAAATCAAATGACAAAATTATTACTAAAAAATAAATGGCTTTTTCATGATGATATTAAGTATTTTATTAATATGTTTAAAAAAATAAACTAAATTTCAATTACTAATAAAAAGAAATTCTATTATTTTAAAATAATAGAATTTCTTTTTATTAGTAATTGAAATTTAGTTTATTTAATAATAAAAGAAAAAAAGTTAAATTAGTTTAATAAAGAATATCGGGATTGACGGGACTCGAACCCGCAACTTCCGCCTTGACAGGGCGGTGCTCTAACCAATTGAACTACAATCCCTATAAAAAAAAAGTTTATATATTCATATATTTATTATGTCAATTCAAAAAGAATTATGTCAAACTACTAAATACTTTATTAAGTAATGTTTTTATCGAAAAAGCAATTAGAAAAAATTGAATTTATTTAAATGAATAGCAAATAACAAAAAAACTATGTAAAATTTTCATTTTTTTTCGCTTAAATGAAAATTGGGTCGAGCTGGATTTGAACCAGCGAAGGCATTGCCAGCGGATTTACAGTCCGTCCCCATTAACCGCTCGAGCATCGACCCAAAAAAAGAGAAAAAATTAATTAATTTTTTCTCTTTTTTTTTTTTAAATAATTATCTAAAATTTTTAATGTAATGTTGAATATTAACAATTTTAATACCCCCAGGGGAATTCGAATCCCCGTCGCCTCCTTGAAAGAGAGATGTCCTAGGCCACTAGACGATGGGGGCTTAATCCTTAATTTATGTTACTTAATTCTTTATTTACTGTCAATAGTTATAGTTGCTTTGTTTTTTAATTTTAAGTCATTACAAAAATATTTTAATAAAAATTTTAAATAGTAAAAAATAAAAAAACTTTTAATTTTTTTAAAATTTCTTAAAAATTTTTATTAATAAGAACTGAGTTGACAATTTTATCTTTTTTATCACAAATTATCTTTATACTTATTTTTTTTTTAAATTGCCCTTTTAACTCAGTGGTAGAGTAACGCCATGGTAAGGCGTAAGTCATCGGTTCAAATCCGATAAAGGGCTTATCTTATATAATTTTTTATTAAATTAAAAAAAAATATATATTTTAATTAAATTTGATATAATATAATTAGTTGATATAATATATTTAATATTTTAATTTTAAATTAAATAAAGTATTAATAATTTTTTTAGTAAATTTGAAGATTTTATTTTAAATAAATTGGCTATTATTATTATAATAAACTTTATTAAAAAAATAACAAAAAAACATTTGAGTTAAAGGGACATTTTATATCTAAATAAAAAGAAAAGAAAAGTTTACCTACCTTCTAAATAAATAAAAAGTATTTAATTATTAAAACGTATTAATATCAATATTAATTTTATTAAATATGTAATATAAAAAAAGAAATAGTAAAAAAAAAATAGAAGGGTTTATTTATAAAAAATATAAGTATTAGTTACTTTTTATATTTAATAAGGTGCTTAAAAATAACTAAAATAGTTGAATAGGAGAATCACTATGACTATAGCCATTGGAAAGTCTTCCAAAGAACCAAAAGGTTTATTTGATAGTATGGATGACTGGCTACGAAGAGATCGTTTTGTATTTGTAGGTTGGTCTGGTCTATTACTTTTTCCATGTGCTTATTTTTCTTTAGGTGGATGGTTTACAGGTACAACTTTTGTTACTTCATGGTATACTCATGGATTGGCTAGCTCTTACTTAGAAGGTTGTAATTTTCTAACTGCTGCAGTTTCTACTCCTGCTAATAGTTTAGCACATTCTTTATTATTATTATGGGGTCCTGAAGCACAAGGAGACTTTACTCGTTGGTGTCAATTAGGAGGTTTGTGGACTTTTGTTGCTCTTCATGGTGCTTTTGCTCTAATAGGTTTTATGTTACGCCAATTTGAGCTTGCTAGATCTGTGCAATTACGTCCTTATAATGCAATTGCATTTTCTGGTCCAATTGCTGTTTTTGTTTCTGTTTTTTTGATTTATCCCCTTGGTCAATCAGGTTGGTTTTTTGCACCTAGTTTTGGTGTAGCAGCAATCTTTCGATTTATTTTATTTTTCCAAGGTTTCCATAATTGGACTTTAAACCCATTTCATATGATGGGGGTTGCTGGAGTTTTAGGAGCTGCCCTTTTATGTGCTATTCATGGTGCAACTGTAGAAAATACTTTATTTGAAGATGGGGATGGTGCAAATACATTTCGTGCATTTAATCCAACTCAATCTGAAGAAACTTATTCTTTTGTTACAGCTAATCGTTTTTGGTCTCAAATCTTTGGTGTTGCATTTTCTAATAAACGCTGGTTACATTTTTTTATGCTTTTTGTACCAGTAACTGGGTTATGGATGAGTGCAATTGGAGTAGTTGGTCTAGCGTTAAATTTACGAGCTTATGACTTTGTTTCTCAGGAAATTCGTGCAGCGGAAGATCCTGAATTTGAGACTTTTTATACTAAAAATATTCTTCTAAATGAAGGTATCCGTGCTTGGATGGCAGCTCAAGATCAGCCTCATGAAAATTTTGTATTCCCCGAGGAGGTTTTACCCCGTGGAAACGCTCTTTAATGGAACCTTGTCTTTAGGTGGTCGTGATCAAGAAACCACTGGTTTTGCTTGGTGGGCCGGTAACGCTAGACTTATTAATTTATCTGGTAAATTACTTGGTGCTCACGTTGCTCATGCTGGATTAATTGTATTTTGGGCTGGAGCAATGAATCTTTTTGAAGTAGCTCATTTTGTACCAGAAAAACCGATGTATGAACAAGGATTAATTTTACTTCCTCATTTAGCTACCTTAGGTTGGGGAGTTGGTCCTGGGGGAGAAGTTATTGATACTTTTCCATATTTTGTCTCTGGAGTTCTTCACTTAATTTCTTCCGCAGTTTTAGGTTTTGGAGGTATTTATCATGCGCTTATTGGACCAGAAACTTTAGAAGAATCTTTTCCATTTTTTGGGTATGTTTGGAAAGATAAAAACAAAATGACTACCATTTTAGGTATTCATTTAATTTTATTAGGTGCTGGTGCTTTTCTTTTAGTATTTAAAGCTTTATATTTTGGAGGTGTATATGATACTTGGGCTCCTGGAGGAGGCGATGTAAGGAAAATTACAAACCTTACTCTTAGCCCTAATGTTATATTTGGTTATTTACTTAAATCACCTTTTGGTGGAGAAGGATGGATTGTTAGTGTAGATAACTTAGAAGATATTATTGGAGGACATGTTTGGCTAGGCTCTATATGTATTTTTGGTGGAATCTGGCATATTTTAACAAAACCTTTTGCTTGGGCTCGCCGTGCTCTTGTTTGGTCTGGAGAAGCTTATTTATCTTATAGTTTAGGAGCAATTTCTGTTTTTGGTTTTATTGCTTGCTGTTTTGTTTGGTTTAATAATACAGCTTACCCAAGTGAATTCTATGGTCCTACTGGACCAGAAGCTTCTCAGGCACAAGCTTTTACGTTCCTAGTTCGAGATCAACGACTTGGAGCTAATGTAGGTTCTGCTCAAGGACCTACCGGTTTAGGTAAATATCTTATGCGTTCTCCAACTGGAGAAATCATTTTTGGAGGAGAAACAATGCGTTTTTGGGATCTTCGTGCTCCATGGTTAGAACCTTTACGAGGTCCAAATGGATTAGATTTGAGTAAATTGAAAAAAGATATCCAACCTTGGCAAGAACGACGTTCCGCAGAGTATATGACACATGCTCCTTTAGGTTCTTTAAATTCTGTAGGTGGTGTAGCTACTGAAATTAATGCAGTAAATTATGTTTCTCCACGTAGTTGGTTAGCTACTTCCCATTTTGTTTTAGGATTCTTTTTCTTTGTAGGTCATTTATGGCATGCAGGAAGAGCACGTGCTGCTGCAGCTGGATTTGAAAAAGGAATTGACCGTGATTTTGAGCCTGCTCTTTCTATGACACCACTTAACTAATAATTAATAATTAAAAAAAAATAGTTATTAATAAAATTAGTTATTAACATTTGAAAATGGCTCGGCTTTTTTTTTGTCGGGCCATTTTCTTAAAACTCATAAAAAAAGAAGTTAAAAAAAAGGAGAGAGAGGGATTCGAACCCTCGATAGTTTTTAAAAACTATGCCGGTTTTCAAGACCGGAGCCATAAACCACTCGGCCATCTCTCCTAATTTTGAGTAAAAAAAATAAGGTCATTAATTATTTCATTATATAATAATAAAAACTTATTTAACAATATTGTTATATAAATAAAATTATATGTTAAATTTCTATTTTGAGTAAAAAAAATTATTTTTAATTTTTAGAATATTTTTGACTCAGTAAATAAATAATTACTAGAAAAGGATTAATGGTATAACTTATTTTATTTTTTGAATTTGGAGAATCACAACCATGACTATTGCCTTTCAGTTGGCTGTGTTTGCATTAATTGCTATTTCGTTTCTTTTAGTAATTGGTGTACCTGTCGTGCTTGCCTCTCCTGATGGTTGGTCAAGTAGTAAAAATGTTGTATTTTCAGGTGCTTCATTATGGATTGGATTAGTTTTTTTAGTTGGTGTTCTTAATTCTTTTATATCTTAAATTTTTATTTTAATTAGAAAATTAAAAATAAAATAAAAATATGTTATTTTTTTTTCTTTGGTAGATTTTTTTATATTATAAGTTTTAAAAGTTATTTTTTACAAATCTTATAATTTAAAATAAAAATTTTCTATTAGGTTTTTTCTTTATTAAACTTTTTAAGTAAAGAGTTATTTAAAAAGTTTAATAAAGAATTGACTATCTTAAAAAAACTATATATATATATACATATCTATATTTAGTTTATATATATAAGAAATTGCGGGTATAGTTTAATGGTAAAATTCCTCCTTGCCAAGGAGAATATGCGGGTTCGATTCCCGCTACCCGCCTTTTATTATTTATTTTCTAATTATTATTAGTTAACTAACGAGAAGTTATTTACTAATTATAATTAATAAAAAAGTTTACTATTTTACTTATTTTTTATATTTCTATTAGTTTATTATTTTTTACATTATATATTTATTTACTAAAATTTATTATTTTTGCAAAATTTCCATATTTAATTTAGCGGAGACGGGATTTGAACCCATGACCTCAAGGTTATGAGCCTTGCGAGCTACCAGGCTGCTCTACCCCGCGACATAATATATTAACACGTTTTTAATTGATTAAACAATTATTTTTTATTTTTCATAAATTCTTCCCCCCTAACTAAAATTTAAAATTAGAGGGGTTTTTTAATTGTTGTTGTTTTTTTCATGTCTCTTTAAATTTTTTACCAACTGGACTTAGTTACTCCAGGTAAAAAACACCCATGAGCCATTTCTCGTAATACATGTCTAGATAAACCAAAATCACGGTAATTTGCTCTGGGCCTTCCAGTTAAAAAACATCGACGATGAAGTCTTGTAGGGGCGCTATTACGTGGTAAAGCTTGTAATTGTTTTTGAAATTCCCATTTTTCATCTAAGAAAACACTTTTTTTTATTTTATTTTTTATAGATTGCCGAAAAATTTGATGTTTTTTTTCTAATTTTTGTTTTTTTTTTTCTCGTTCAATAAGACTTTTTTTTGCCATAATTTTTTAATTATTAAATTATTTTTTTTTTATTTTTTTTTATAGTAAATAAAATAAATTTTTGGTTTTAATTAAAACCAAAAATTTATTTTATTTACTATATTTTTTTATGCTATTTAAAAATTATTACCCAAACTTACCAGATGTAGAAGCAATTAAAAAAGCCGCATAGGTAAATATATAACCTACTGAAAAGTGAGCTAATCCAACTAATCGTGCTTGAACAATAGAAAGCGCTACTGGTTTGTCTTTCCAGCGAACTAAATTAGCTAAAGGTGTACGTTCATGAGCCCACGCTAAGGTTTCAATAAGCTCTTGCCAGTATCCACGCCAAGAAATTAAAAACATAAATCCAGTAGCCCAAACAAGATGTCCAAATAAAAACATCCAGGCCCATACAGATAAACTGTTCATACCAAACGGATTATATCCATTAATAAGTTGTGAAGAGTTCAACCATAAATAATCTCTTAACCATCCCATTAAATATGTAGAAGATTCATTAAATTGAGCTACATTTCCTTGCCATAAAGTAATATGTTTCCAATGCCAATAAAAAGTAACCCATCCAATAGTATTTAACATCCAAAAAACAGCTAAATAAAAAGCATCCCATGCTGAAATATCACAAGTACCACCTCTACCTGGGCCATCACAAGGAAAACTATAACCAAATTCTTTTTTATCTGGCATTAATTTAGAACCACGTGCATCTAGAGCACCTTTTACTAAAATTAATGTAGTTGTATGTAAACCTAAAGCAATAGCATGATGAACTAAGAAATCTCCAGGCCCAATGGTTAAAAATAATGAATTACTATTATTATTAATAGCATCTAACCAACCTGGCAACCAAATAGTTTGACCAGCATTAAAAGCTGGACTATTTGCTGATGATAAAAGTACATCAAAGCCATATAAAGTTTTACCATGAGCAGATTGTATCCATTGAGCAAATACAGGTTCAATTAGAATTTGTTTTTCTGGAGTACCAAATGCAAGCATAACATCATTATGAACATAAAGTCCCAAAGTATGAAAACCTAAAAATAAACTAGCCCAACTTAAATGTGAGATAATTGCTTCTTTATGCTCTAGCATTCTTGCTAAAACATTATCTTTATTTTGTTCTGGATTATAATCTCTTATAAAAAAGATAGCTCCATGAGCAAAAGCACCTGTCATTATAAACCCAGCAATATATTGATGATGAGTATATAGTGCAGCTTGTGTAGTAAAGTCTTGTGCTATAAATGCATATGGAGGTAAAGAATACATGTGTTGAGCTACTAAAGAAGTAATAACTCCTAAAGAAGCTAAAGCAAGACCTAGTTGAAAATGAAGAGAATTATTAATTGTGTCATAAAGACCTTTATGTCCACGACCTAAACGACCGCTTGGAGGAGTATGTGTTTCTAAAATTTCTTTCATACTATGACCAATACCAAAATTGGTTCTATACATATGACCCGCTATAATAAAAATAACTGCAATAGCTAAATGATGATGAGCCATATCAGTTAACCACAAACTTTGTGTTTGTGGGTGAAATCCTCCAAGAAATGTTAGAATCGCTGTACCTGATCCTTCAGAAGTACCAAATAAATGATTATTTGAATCAGGGTTTTGAGCATAAATACCCCATTGTCCTGCAAAAAAAGGTCCTAAACCTTGAGGGTGTGGTAAAGCTGTTAAAAAATTATTCCATCTTACATGTTCACCTCTAGATTCAGGAATAGCCACATGAATTAAATGTCCAGTCCATGCTAAAGAACTTACTCCAAAAAGCCCCGACAAATGGTGATTCAAACGAGATTCCGCATTTTTAAACCATGAAACACTGGGTTTCCATTTTGGTTGTAAGTGTAACCAACCCGCTATTAGAAAAAGAGCTGAAATAAATAATAAAAAAAGAGCTCCAGTATAAAGATCTTGATTAGTACGTAAACCAATTGTATACCACCATTGATATACTCCGGAATAAGCTATATTAACTGGACCTGATGCTCCACCTCGAGTAAATGCCTCTACAGCGGGTTGACCAAAATGTGGATCCCAAATTGCATGAGCAATTGGTCGCACATGTAAAGGATCTTGTACCCACGCTTCGAAATTACCTTGCCAAGCTACATGAAATAAATTACCAGAGGTCCATAAAAAAATAATTGCTAGCTGACCAAAGTGCGAAGCGAAAATTTTTTGATAAAGACGCTCTTCAGTCATATCATCATGACTTTCAAAATCATGTGCGGTAGCAATACCGAACCAAATACGACGAGTAGTTGGGTCTTGAGATAGGCCCTGGCTGAATTTTGGAAATCTTGATGCCATAATGCTTTTCAAATCCTCCTAGCCATTATCCTACTGCAATAATTCTCGCTAGGAAGAATGCCCATGTTGTGGCAATCCCACCCAGAAGGTAATGAGCTACTCCTACAGCACGGCCTTGTACAATACTTAAGGCTCTAGGCTGAATAGCAGGGGCAACTTTTAATTTATTATGAGCCCAAACGATAGACTCAATAAGTTCTTGCCAATATCCGCGACCACTAAATAAAAACATTAAACTAAAAGCCCAAACAAAGTGAGCGCCTAAAAATAAAAGACCATATGCAGATAAGGAAGAACCGTAAGATTGAATTACTTGAGATGCTTGTGCCCATAAAAAATCACGAAGCCATCCATTAATTGTAATTGAACTTTGTGCAAAATTTCCTCCTGTAATATGAGTAACAATTCCTTGATCGCTAATACTACCCCAAACATCAGATTGCATTTTCCAGCTAAAATGAAAAATAACTACTGAAATTGCATTGTACATCCAAAATAAACCTAAAAAAACATGATCCCAAGCGGATACTTGACATGTACCCCCTCTTCCAGGTCCATCACATGGAAATCTAAATCCAAGATTAGCTTTATCGGGAATTAAACGAGAACTACGTGCAAATAAAACACCTTTTAGTAATATCAATACAGTTACATGAATAGTGAAAGCATGAATATGGTGTACTAAAAAGTCCGCAGTTCCTAATGGAATTGGTAATAAAGCCACTTTTCCACCTACTGCAACTAAATCGCCACCTCCCCAAGTTAAACTAGTACTAGCAATGGCATTAGGAGCTGTTAAGCTAGGTGCTAAAGCATGAGTATTTTGAATCCATTGAGCAAAAACAGGTTGTAATTGAATAGCAGTATCTGAAAACATATCTTGAGGGCGGCCTAAAGCACTCATTGTATCATTATGAATATATAGTCCAAAACTATGAAAACCTAAAAAAATACAAACCCAGTTAAGGTGTGATATTATTGCATCACGATGCCGTAAAACACGATCTAATAGATTATTGTATTGAGTTGTTGGATCATAATCTCTTACCATAAAAATAGCTGCATGTGCAGCAGCTCCAACAATAAGAAAACCGCCAATCCACATATGATGTGTAAATAAAGAAAGTTGAGTAGCATAATCAGTAGCTAAATATGGGTAAGGAGGCATAGAATACATATGGTGAGCTACTAAAATAGTTAAAGAACCTAGCATAGCTAAGTTAATAGCTAATTGAGCATGCCATGAAGTAGTTAAAATTTCATATAACCCTTTATGACCTTCTCCTGTAAATGGACCTTTATGAGCTTCTAAAATTTCTTTCATACTATGACCAATACCAAAATTGGTTCTATACATATGCCCAGCTACTAAAAACAAAACTGCAATGGCTAAATGATGATGTGCTGTATCAGTTAACCACAAACCTCCAGTAACTGGGTTTAATCCTCCACGAAAAGTTAAAAAGTCGGAATATTCTGACCAATTAAGACTAAAAAATGGAGTTAATCCTTTAGAAAAACTGGGATAAAGTTGAGCTAAAAGATCACGATTTAAAATAAATTCATGAGGAAGTGGAATTTCTTTAGGGTCTACTCCGGCATCTAGAAGTCGATTAATAGGTAAAGAAACATGTACTTGGTGTCCTGCCCAAGACAAAGATCCCAAACCTAATAAGCCAGCTAAATGATGGTTTAACATAGATTCTACATTTTGAAACCAAGCTAATTTAGGAGCAGCTTTATGATAATGAAACCATCCAGCAAAAAGCATTAAAGCTGCAAAAATTAATCCACCTATTGCAGTAGAATAAAGTTGTAATTCATTAGTTATTCCAGATGCTCGCCAAAGTTGAAAAAAGCCGGAGGTTATTTGTATTCCTTGAAAACCCCCACCTACATCTCCATTCAAAATTTCTTGACCTACTATTGGCCAAACAACTTGAGCACTAGGTTTAATATGAGTAGGATCACTTAGCCATGCTTCATAATTTGAAAAACGAGCTCCATGAAAATACATACCACTTAGCCAAATAAAAATAACCGCTAATTGACCAAAGTGAGCACTAAATACTTTACGAGAAATTTCTTCCAAATCATTTGTATGACTGTCAAAATCATGAGCATCAGCATGTAAGTTCCAAATCCAAGTTGTAGTATTAGGACCCTTAGCTAAAGTTCTTGAAAAATGACCTGGTTTAGCCCATTTTTCAAAAGAAGTTTTTACGGGATCTTTTTCTACCATAATCTTGACTTCTGGTTCCGGTGAACGAATAGTCATCGAGGTTCTCCTCTCTTCAGACGAGGCATAGGAAAAACCCACCAATAATTAATAGTAAACTTCTAAAAGATATTTATTATTTTATTATTAAGCTTTTTATCTTTTTTTTCAGTTTAAAACTGGAGCAACTATAATACAGAAGTTACCTAGGGCAGGTATTCAAATTTATTATGACACATCTTTAAGGTGCTTAATGGACCATATAAATTTCAAATATAGTCAAAGTAAATTAATTGAAATTAATATTTTATTTTTTTTTATTTAAAACGCCCTGTTATTTTTAACCAATTCTGTGCTTCAATATAATTGCTTGGAGCAAGTGAAATTGCTTGTCTCCAATAATCTGCTGCTTGATTAAACCAAGCTTCAGATGTTTCGGAATCTCCTTGCTGAATAGCTTGTTCTCCTCGGTTAGGATAGATACAAACATCTTCCCTTAAAACCGTACATGAGAGTTTCCTAACTCATACGGCTTAATTAATTCAATTTTACTCTATTTGGATTTAAAAAAAATAATAATAATAAATTTTTTATTTTTTTTTTATCTAATAAATAAAATTTATAGTAAAAAATATAATTAATGAAATAAGTTTTAAATAAAATTTCAAAAAAATTAAAAGCTTTTTTATCTTTTCTCCTACTACAAAAAACTCTTTTTTTATAGTAACTATCTTATTTTAGTTAAAATTTTTAGTATTTAATTGTAAATTTATAAAAAATACTTAAGCTCTTTAGGATTTAAGACTACACCGCTGTTAAATAATTAATTAAATTACCTTTATTACATAAGTAAATTTATATAAATAAACAGAGTTTTTTGTATCAGACCAAAATTTCAATAATAGATCTTTACGGTGCTTTTGCTAAGAATTGAGTTCTACTATCCATAGAGATTTTAGACTTTTAATTCGAATTTTACTTCATTTTTGGACTTATAATGAAGTTTAGTTTTATTTATTACAGCTAATAAAAATCTTTTTTTTATGATTTTTATGTAATAAGTCTCCACTTTTTAAAATTTGTGGTAGTTTTCTACTAAAAAAATAAATTATATTGATAGTCGCACGTAATGACAGATCACAGCCATATTATTAAAAGCTTGTGGTAAAGACGGATTTCGTTCTAATGCTTGAAAATAGTATTCTAATGCTTTTGCATGTTCTCCGTTGCTTGTATGAATAAGACCTATATTATAAAGTATATAACTTCGGTCATAAGGATCAATTTCTAAGCGCATAGCTTCATAATAATTTTGTAAAGCTTCTGCATATTCTCCTTCAGATTGAGCTGACATTCGTTACGATCGTTTATATATTATTAAAAAAAACTAAACTTCGTTTCAAAACCGTACATGAAATTTTTATTTCATACGGCTTCTCCTGTTTAATATATAAAAAAGGATTAATCTATAAAAGTTTTTTAAAAAAAATTGATAAAACTTTTTACCTAATATAATAAACTACCAAGGACTAGTTTTCTTTAAAAAAATGGCTAGCCATCCTTATTAAAAAAGGTCTATTTATCCTAATTTTCATTAATTTATAAAATGAAAATTTTAAAAATTTTTTTTGTTCTTAACACTTTGTTTTTTAAAGGATTAGCTTTTTTGACAATCTCCGATGGTTTTATGAGTACCCAATTTACAAATGAGATGGATTTTTGTTTTTCTAACCATAAATTTATTATAAAACTATTTTTACTAATTATTATAAAACAAATTTTTTTCTAATTTTACGAAGTTTTTGTGTTGTCAATTCCTACACGTAATGCTTTTCCAATTCTGTATGCTTATAAAATAAATAAGTGAAATAAATTATAGCTTTAACCTTTTGCTTAATACTTTTTTTTTCTTTTTTACAAATTAAAGCATTTAAGGTGACATCAATCGAGGATACACGACAGAAGGAATTGTTTTTTTAATTAACCTTCACTAAGTGTAAGCTTCATGTAATTAAATGTTATCATGTTTTATTCCCTATTAATTTTTTTAGAGTTTTAAATCAAATCGCACCATCTCTATAATAAGTAAAAGCTTCTTTTTCCCTTTGTGTAGTTGGAATTATTCGTAATAAAATGTCTGCAACAATAGTAAAAGTTTTATCAATAAAATTATCATTTTTTTGAGATCGAGGCATAATCAAATATAGTTTTGGTAAATTTTTGTTTTTTTTACTATTCCCTTTATTTGAGAATAAATCCATTAATAATATTTTTTCATAATTATTTATTTAAATGAAAACAAAAAATTTTATTTTCAATTAAAACATATTTAAAAAAAATTAAGAAACTTGCTATTCTACAATTTTATGTCTTAAAATCACAAAGAAATATTAAAGGAAAGATGGCCGAGTGGTCGAAGGCGTAGCATTGGAAATGCTATGTAGACTTCTGTTTACCGAGGGTTCGAATCCCTCTCTTTCCTTATTTATAAATTTTTTTTATATATAAAAAATTAAAAATATTTTTCTTTTTTATTTAAGCTTGACGGGAATAATATTCTACAACTAATAATTCATTTATTTTTAAACCAATTGATTCTTGATCTAGTATCTGATTAATTAATCCCTTTTTTTCTAAAGAATTAAAAGTTAAATGATTTGGTATTTTAGATTTTTGAGAAAAATCTACATTTTTAGCAATCATAACTTGAGATTTTTTACGATTATTTATAGTAATAAAATCCTGAGGTTTACAACGGTAACTTGGAATATCAACTATACGATTATTTACTAAAATATGTCTATGATTTACTAATTGTCTTGCTCCAGGAATTGTAGGAGCCATACCTAATCGAAAAATAACATTATCTAACCGCATTTCTAGTAATTGTAATAAAATTTGCCCTGTGGATCCTTTTGCTTTTCTAGCAACACGTACATAATTTAGTAATTGTCTTTCTGTTATTCCATAATGAAAACGTAATTTTTGTTTTTCTTCTAAACGAATACGATACTGAGAAATTTTTTTATTAGAGGTTGATTGATTAGTGGAACTAGATTTTAAATGGGGTATTTTATTGCTTAGTCCTGGTAAAGTTCCTAAACGACGTATTATTCTTACACGAGGTCCTCGATAACGGGACATAAAAACTCCTTATTTTTACAAAAAAGATAAAATCATAATATTAATAATAATAATAAAAAAAGTAATTCAGTAATTTATGTTTTATTTATCAAATTTTTTTTTTATTTTAAATTTGTTTAATTTTTTTATAAAAAAACTGTTTTTTTTTATTTAGTCAAAAACATCATAACATAAGAGACACAACAAAAAAAAACAGTATTATTTTTTTATAATTTTTTTTTAATATTTCAAAATTTTATTATTTTAAAATTTATTTTTACTAATTTAAAGGTTTTTTTTAATAATAATAAATTTAATAAGAAAAAAAGCCCGCTATCGGAGTCGAACCGATGACCATCGCATTACAAGTGCGGTGCTCTGACCTCTGAGCTAAGCAGGCTTTATTAATATTAGTAATAAATAAAAGTAGTTTTTTATTTACGAGTTAGTCTTTTAATTAAATAATTAAAAAGTTAATTACTTAATAGTTTTTTTTAACAACTAGATTATTATATCAATAAAATTTTAATAATGCAATAATTATTAGTTTTAAAAAAAAAATGAATTTTACTAATTAAAAAAAAAAAAATTTCTATATCTATATAGAAAAACTATTGCCTTAAAACTTAAAAAATATTATAATTATTTGTCGCAACAAAATAATATTAATAAAAAAAATCTGGCAAAAAAAAAGTTTATTTTGTAAAAAAACAGGGGGTATGGCGGAATTGGTAGACGCTACGGACTTAAATAATTTGAGCTTTAGTAGAAAAACTTACTAAATGCTAGCTTTCAGATTCAGGAAATCTTAGGTTGAAAAAAAAATATAAGCAATCCTGAGCCAAATTTTATATTAAAAAAAACAAAATAGGTGCAGAGACTCAATGGAAGCTATCCTAACGCGTGTAAATTAAAAAAATTTTAATGAAATTTTTTAGTTTACACGCGAGGATAAAGATAGAGTCCAATTTTACATGTTAATTTTAACAACAATTTAAATTGTAGTAAAAAGAAAATCCGTTGGCTTTATTGACCGTGAGGGTTCAAGTCCCTCTACCCCCAAAATACTTAATTCTGATTTTTTTATTGACATAAGTTTACAGTTTATGTTAGGATAGCCTAAAGAAAAAAGCCGGAATAGCTCAGTTGGTAGAGCAGAGGACTGAAAATCCTTGTGTCACCAGTTCAAATCTGGTTTCTGGCATTAAAAATTTAGTTTTTATACTTTTTTCTTTTTACTATATATTTGTAAATATTTTATTTTGATTTTTTGTAATTTGTGTGTCTTAAATTAAACAAAAAATCAAAATAAAATATCCAGTAATTCATAGTTTTTTTTTATAAAAAATTGTTTTTTTATTTAATAAAAAAACAATTTTTTACTCATTATTATTGGTTCAAAATTTTTTTATTAATATTAATAAGCATCTTGAAGTTCATAAAAATCAGGCACAATATAATCTTTACGTAAAGGCCAGCCAAGCCAAGTATCAGGCATTAAGATACGTTTAAGACGTGGATGATTCTCATAATAAATTCCTAACATATCATAAGATTCTCGTTCTTGAAAATCTGCGCTTTTCCAAATCCAAAAAACAGAAGGTATTTTAGGGTTTTGTCTTGATACAAAAATTTTTATACATATTTCTTCAGGTTGATCTGCATTATCTTGTATTTTTGTAAAATGGTATACGCTAGCTAACAGTCCTCCAGGCGCTACGTCGTAAGCGCATTGAGAACGAAGATAATTAAAACCATAAACATATAAAGCAACGGCTATAGAAAGCCAATTTTCAGATCTAATTTGTAAAATTTCTACACCTTGATAATCAAAACCTAAAGGTCGATGAGGCAACTTATGTTTTGCGAGCCAAGAGGATAATCGCCCTTGTATTTGGGTAGTATTATTTTTATAAGTATTTAACATATTTAATTTTAAAAAAAAAAGGTTTATTTATTTTGAATATTTTATTTATTATCTTTATTTTTTAATAAAAAAGCTAAATTTTCTTTTTTTTTAGTTAAAGCAAAACTTTCTAACGTTGAATTAAAGTAAGACTTAGAAATTGTAGAGTATATTCGTTTATTATTTTGAAAAGGACTACTACTAATTGATATCAAATTAAATTTGTGATTTAATGTGAAATATCTTTTTCCTTGTTGAAATCTCGAATTGTCTTTGTATGTTTCTTGAGCTACTTTTTTACGAAGTTTTATTATTGCATCTATAATAGCTTCTGGTTTTGGTGGACAACCAGGTAAATAAATATCTACAGGAATTAATTTGTCTACTCCACGAACTGTACTATAAGAATCCGTACTAAACATACCTCCTGTAATAGTACATGCTCCCATAGCGATTACATATTTAGGTTCGGGCATTTGTTCATATAATCTTACTAAAGAGGGCGCCATTTTCATTGTTACGGTACCAGCTGTTATTATAAGATCTGCTTGTCTTGGACTAGATCTTGGAACTAAACCATAACGATCAAAATCAAATCGTGAACCAATTAAAGAAGCAAATTCAATAAAACAGCAGCTAGTACCATAAAGAAGTGGCCATAAACTAGAAAGTCTAGCCCAATTTGAAAAATCATTAAAAGTAGTTAAAATAATTGAATTTGGGTTTTTTTGATTAGAAAGTGAATTTATAAGTGGCTTCATAGGATTATTTATTTTATTTTTGTAATTGTAAGAGGTAGAATTTAAGACCATTCTAATGCTCCTTTTCGCCATGCATAAACTAAACCAAGAATTAAAATAAATATGAAAACTAGAGCTTCAATAAAGGCAGATAAACCTAAACCGTTAAAACTCATAGCCCAAGGATAAAGAAAAACTGTTTCTATATCAAAAATAACAAAAACTAAAGCAAACATATAATATCGAATTTGGAATTGGATCCAAGCATCACCCATGGGTTCTATACCGGATTCATAACTAGTAAGTTTTTCGGGTCCTTTCTTATTAATTGGTGCTATAATTTTAGAAATTGAAAATATTAATATAGGAATAAGACTAGCTATTAATAAAAAAATAAAAAAAGAATTGTATTTAGGTAATAAAAACATTATATACTCCTGTAAAATGAAAAGAAAAATTTTATTTTAAATAAAAATAAAAACTTTTAATAATATATTTACTATTTTTACACAAATGTATATATTTATCTATATGTCTATATACAAACTAAAAATAACTATACAAATTAATAAAAATAAAAATAAATAAAAATATTATTAAAATAATTTAATAATTTAGGGCTATACGGATTCGAACCGTAGACAATCTCGGTAAAATAGTTAAATTTTTTTAATTTAATTACAACTATTTTAGGAACCCAACATGCATTTTTTTTGCATTGGGCTCTTTTATAACCTAATAATAAAATTTTAGTTATTTTGCTATCCTTTTTTTACTTAAATAATAAAATAGCTCCGTGTGTTTAAAAAGTTTTTTAAAGTGATCCCAAAGTAAAAAAAAAAGTTAATATTGACATAGGTTTGCGTAATTTAGCATGGATTTACTCAAATGAATTTCTATTACTTGCAAATTTTTAAGCTTTATACACCATAAAACTCAGTAAGTAAAAAAATAGAATATCTCGAGGTCCTCGCATTATCCTCAGCATGCTTAGCATTGAATAATTTTCAATTTTACCATATCAATTAAAAGGTAAATTTAAATTGAAAATAAATTTAAATTTATTTTTTTGTCATGCTATTGTTTTTTTATATTTATTATAAAAAGAAGACAAACTATTTCACAAAAAAAAGTAGTTGTGAATTGGATATCCAATAAAATTTTTAAAAGCATTGGCGCACGTGTAAACGAGGTGCTCTACCGCTGAGCTATAGCCCTGTTATTATTTTTAATTAACAGGATATTAACATAATTTCTTTTTTTTTGTCAAGACTATTTATTTAAATAAAATAAAAATATATATACAGAAATATTGCTTCTATATCAAAGAATAGCTAAAATATTAGTAGCCTACTTAACTCAGTGGTTTAGAGTGTCGCTTTCATACGGCGAGAGTCATTGGTTCAAATCCAATAGTAGGTAAATCAGTATTGAACCCAATGGCATATAAATAATATGCCATTGGGTTCAGTTAATTTAAAAAATTAGCAAAATTTTTTTCACAAAGTAATTTCAATAGCTTCTAAGCGTGCTTTTGCTCTTTTCAAAGTTAAATTAGCTTCAATGATTTGTTTTCGGCCTTTCGCTTGAGATAATTTAGTTTGAGCCATTTGAAAAGTTTCTTGAGCTTCTTGCAAATTTATTTCATTAGATTTTTCTGCTTCATTTACTAATATTATCATTTGATTATTATCTATCATAGCAAAACCACCCATTAATGCCATAGTAGACCATTTTTCATTAAGTCGTATTTTTATAATACCTATATCTAAAGCTGTTAAAAGTGGAGCATGATTAGGTAATATACCAATTCGACCACTATTTGTAGATAAAATAATTTCTTGTACGTCAGAATTCCAAACAATTCGATTTGGAGCCATTACACGAAGATTTAGATTCATTTTTTATTAATTCTCCACTTGTAAAGTTGCAGCCTTTGCAGTAGCTTCATCAATATTACCTACTAAATAAAAAGCTTGCTCAGGAAAACTATCTAATTCTCCAGAAAGAATCATTTGAAAACCTTTAATGGTTTCAATAAGACTAACATATTTACCTGGAGAACCTGTAAATACTTCTGCTACAAAAAACGGTTGAGATAGAAAACGCTCAATTTTTCGTGCTCTTGCTACAGTTAATCTATCTTCTTCTGACAATTCGTCAAGTCCAAGAATTGCTATAATATCTTGGAGTTCTTTATATCGCTGTAATGTTTGCTTAACTCCTTGAGCTGTTTCATAATGTTCTTCGCCTACAATCCAAGGTTGAAGCATAGTAGAAGTTGAATCTAAAGGATCTACTGCTGGATAAATTCCTTTTGCTGCTAATCCTCTTGATAATACCGTAGTCGCATCTAAGTGTGCAAAAGTTGTAGCAGGAGCTGGGTCAGTTAAGTCATCTGCAGGTACATAAACTGCTTGAATTGAAGTAATAGATCCTTCTTTTGTTGAAGTTATTCTTTCTTGTAAAGTACCCATTTCTGTACTTAAAGTTGGTTGATAACCTACAGCGGATGGCATTCTACCTAATAAAGCAGAAACTTCTGAACCGGCTTGAACAAAACGAAAAATATTATCAATAAATAAAAGTACATCTTGTTTATTAACATCTCGAAAATATTCAGCCATTGTTAAAGCAGTTAATCCTACTCTCATACGAGCTCCAGGTGGCTCATTCATTTGACCATAAACTAAGGCTACTTTTGATTCTGAAATATTTTCTTCATTAATTACTTTTGATTCTTTCATTTCCATATAAAGATCATTTCCTTCACGAGTACGTTCTCCTACTCCACCAAATACAGATACACCACCATGTGCTTTAGCAATATTATTAATTAATTCCATAATAAGTACGGTTTTTCCTACCCCAGCTCCTCCAAATAATCCAATTTTACCACCACGTCTATAAGGAGCTAAAAGATCTACGACTTTAATTCCTGTTTCAAAAATAGATAATTTAGTATCTAATTGTGTAAAAGCAGGAGCAGATCTATGAATAGGAAAAGTTGTACTAGCATCTACTGGACCAAGATTGTCAACAGGCTCTCCTAAAACATTAAAAATGCGTCCAAGAGTAGCTTCTCCAACTGGAACACTTAAGGGAGCTCCTGTATCAATAACTTGCATGCCTCTCATTAAACCATCTGTAGCACTCATAGCAACCGCCCGAACCTTGTTATTTCCTAGTAATTGTTGAACCTCACACGTAACATTAATTTCTTGACCCGCTGTATTTTGACCTTTAACTATTAATGAATTGTAAATATTAGGCATTTTAGCTGGAGAAAAAGTAACATCTAATACGGGCCCAATAATTTGAGTAATACGCCCTAGATTTTTAACTGCAAGTGTGGAAATCCCAAGAGTACGATAATTTGTTTTCATAAAATTTAGAAATAATAAAATTAATTATGGATTGTATTGAAAAAATATTTAGTATCAACTCGATCATTTAGTTATTAAATAAAAAAATTATTTTCAACTTATTACTTTTATAGAAGTAATTAAAATAAAAAAAATTAAAAGTTGTAATAAACAAAGTTTTTTTGTAATATAAAATTATTAGTAACATTTCTTTTTTTTTTTACTCTTTTTTTAATTAAATTTTATTTTTATTAATTAGTTTAACATTTGAAAGATTAATAGGTCAATGCTTGAAAAACAAAAACAATATACTAGAAAAGAATTTGAGTTGCATCAAATATAAAAAATAATATACAATGATACTGTTTTGTTATAGAAAAATTACGTGTCTAGTTTTAGACAAAATTAAACACTAAAAAAAGTTTTTTCTAAAAAAAACTTTTTTATCGAGTAGACCTCATCCTTGCAAGAATGATTAATTGAGTTGTAGGGAGGGACCTATGTCACCACAAACGGAGACTAAAGCAGGTGTTGGATTTAAAGCTGGTGTTAAAGATTACAGATTAACTTATTACACTCCAGATTATCAAACTCTAGAAACTGATATTTTAGCAGCATTTCGAATGACTCCTCAACCAGGGGTACCACCTGAAGAAGCAGGAGCTGCAGTAGCTGCGGAATCTTCCACTGGTACATGGACTACGGTTTGGACTGATGGACTTACTAGTCTTGATCGTTATAAAGGTCGATGCTATGATATTGAAGCAGTTCCTGGAGAAGAAAATCAATATATCGCTTATGTTGCTTACCCATTAGATTTATTTGAAGAAGGTTCTGTTACTAATTTATTTACTTCTATTGTTGGTAATGTTTTTGGATTTAAAGCTTTACGAGCTTTACGTCTAGAAGATTTGCGTATTCCTCCAGCTTATTCCAAAACTTTCCAAGGCCCACCTCACGGTATTCAAGTTGAAAGAGACAAATTAAACAAATATGGTCGTCCACTATTAGGATGTACTATTAAACCAAAATTAGGTTTATCTGCTAAAAACTACGGTAGAGCTGTTTATGAATGTCTTCGTGGTGGACTTGATTTCACAAAAGATGATGAAAACGTAAATTCTCAACCATTTATGCGTTGGAGAGATCGTTTCTTATTTGTAGCGGAAGCTATTTACAAATCTCAAGGTGAAACAGGTGAAATTAAAGGACATTATCTAAATGCTACCGCAGGTACCTGTGAAGAAATGTTAAAAAGAGCTGAATGTGCTAGAGAATTAGGCATGCCTATTGTTATGCATGACTATTTAACAGGTGGTTTTACTGCAAATACTAGTTTAGCTCATTATTGCCGTGATAACGGATTACTACTTCATATTCACCGTGCAATGCATGCAGTTATTGACCGACAAAAAAACCATGGTATGCATTTCCGTGTATTAGCTAAAGCATTACGTTTATCCGGTGGAGATCATATTCACGCTGGTACTGTAGTAGGTAAACTTGAAGGAGAACGTCAAGTAACTTTAGGTTTTGTGGATTTACTTCGTGATGACTATATTGAAAAGGATAGAAGTCGTGGTATTTATTTCACTCAAGACTGGGTTTCTTTACCAGGTGTTTTACCTGTAGCATCTGGCGGTATTCATGTTTGGCATATGCCAGCATTAACTGAAATTTTTGGAGATGACTCTGTATTACAATTTGGTGGCGGAACTTTAGGCCATCCTTGGGGTAACGCACCTGGTGCAGTTGCTAATAGAGTTGCTTTAGAAGCTTGTGTACAAGCTCGTAATGAAGGACGTGATCTTGCTCGCGAAGGTAATGATATTATTCGTGAAGCTACTAAATGGAGTCCTGAATTAGCTGCTGCTTGTGAAGTTTGGAAAGAAATTAAATTTGAATTTGAAACAATTGATACTGTTTAATTTTAGTTATTTTTTTTAAGTAAATAACTATAATTATTAATAAAAAAAGAAATTAATAATCTGTAAAAAAAAATATATTTTTTTTACAGATTATTAATTTCTTTTTTTTATTAATAATTAAACCAAACCTTTTTTTTCAATAATTTTTTTTTTAAGGTTTTGTAGCTCAGCGGATTAGAGCGTATGGTTCCGAACCATAAAGTCAAGGGTTCAAATCCCTTCTAAGCCATTTTTCAATACTTTTTTATAAAACGTAATTATACAATTATAGTATGCAAAAATAAATTTATTATTTTTTTTTATGATAAAAAATATTAATTATACAAAATAAATATTAATTATTAATATATAAAACGAAATAAAAAACCTAATATGTCTTTAATGAACTGGTTTGAAGATAAACGCCGATTTGGTGGGTTAATTGGAGCTTCAATTGAAAAAGCAACTAAAGAATATATTCTTAGTGAAAGAAAAAAACTTAAAGTTAATACTACTAATGGATTATGGACTCGATGTGATAATTGTGAAAATATTCTTTATGTCAGATTTTTAAAACAAAATAAATCTATTTGTGAAGAATGTGGCTATCATTTACAAATAAACAGTACAGAACGAATTGAACTTTTAATTGATCGTGGAACTTGGCAACCTATGGATGAAGATATGGTTGCTCGGGATGTTCTTAAATTTTCTGATGAAGATTCTTATAAAAGTCGTGTTGTTTTTTATCAAAAAAGAACTGGTTTAACTGATGCTATTCAAACAGGTATAGGAAAATTAAATAAAACTCTAATTGCTCTTGGAGTTATGGAGTTTCAATTTATGGGAGGAAGTATGGGTTCTGTAGTAGGTGAAAAAATAACTCGTCTTATTGAATATGCTACTGAAAAATCTATGCCATTAATTATTGTATGTTCGTCTGGTGGAGCACGTATGCAAGAAGGAACCTTAAGTTTAATGCAAATGGCTAAAATTTCCTCTGCTTTACAAATTCATCAATCTAAGAAAAAATTACTTTATATTGCTATTCTTACATATCCTACAACAGGTGGAGTTACTGCTAGTTTTGGTATGTTAGGAGATATAATTATTGCTGAACCAAAAGCGTATATTGCATTTGCCGGTAAAAGAGTAATTGAACAAACATTACGTCAAAAAATACCATATGGTTTTCAAGTAGCAGAATCTTTATTTGATCATGGTTTACTTGATTTAATTGTTCCGCGTAATCTTTTAAAAGGAGTTTTAAGTAAAATATTTGAACTTTATTGTTTAGCTTGTTATAAATAACGTAATAGTTCTTTTTTTTAACTAACTATTTGTTGTATTTCTTTTTTTAATAAAAAAATTAATTAAATTTTTTTTATTCTTTTTAAATGTTATAATTTTTACATAGGTGCTAAAATTAATCTATTTTTTTTTGTTTTTATTAAATTTTTTCTCTTTTTTTTTTTATTTTCAAATTAAAAAGTTTATATTAACAAAATTTTAAGTACTTATTGATAAATAAACATCTTTTTTAGAAAAAATGTATAATTAATTTTTTTCTGTTTTTATAACTATTTTTTTTGCAAATAATATTATTAAAGGTAATTTTTATGACAGCTTCTTATTTACCTTCGATTTTTGTGCCTTTAATAGGCTTAGTTTTTCCAGCAATTACAATGGCTTCTTTATTTCTATATATTGAACAAGATGAAATAATTTAAAATTTTTAATAAATATTTATTAAAAATTTATTATTTTTATACTTTGTTTCTTTACTAAATTTATACTTATTGTATTTTTAATAAAATTTATTTAATAAATATAAAATATCTATATATATTTATATATATTTATATAGGTATATATAGATATATATATTTATTTTAAATAATTATTATAAAAAATTTATATTAAAAAAAATATGAATTTTGTTTTAGTTTTTTCTATTCATTTTAAATTAAAAAAAATGAAATAAATTAAATTTGTTTAATCAAGGATTATCAAATTAAAAAAAAAATTCAACTGGATTTTTTTTTAATTATAACTAACTATATATATATATTTAATAGATATTTAATTTTAGGAGATGTTATTATGAATCGTGAATCTGAATGGCTTTGGATAGAGCCTATAATAGGATCTCGAAGAATCAGTAATTTTTGTTGGGCTTTTATTCTTTTATTTGGTGCACTTGGTTTTTTTTTCGTCGGCATTTCTAGTTATTTTGGTAAAGATTTAATACCTTTTTTATCCTCCCGACAAATTCTTTTTGTACCTCAAGGGGTTGTAATGTGTTTTTATGGTATTGCTGGTCTATTTCTTAGTTTTTATTTATGGTGCACTATTTTATGGAATGTAGGTAGTGGTTATAATAAATTTGATAAAAAAAAAAAAATCGTTTCTTTATTTCGTTGGGGATTTCCTGGAGAAAATCGTCGTATTTTTATTAAATTTTTTATGAAAGATATACAAGGAATACGTATGGAAATTCAAGAAGGTATTTATCCTCGGCGAATTCTTTATATGAAAATAAAAGGTCAACAAGATATTCCTTTAACACGTATTGGAGAAAATTTAAGTTTAAGAGAAATAGAAGAAAAAGCAGCAAAGTTAGCTCGATTTTTACGTGTTTCTATAGAAGGACTTTAAAATAAATCAACAAAAAAGAAATAAAAAATTTAAAATATTTTTAATTTTTACAGTAAAAAAACTTTAATATTGTTTTTTCACAATTTTAGTGACTCTTAAGTAGTATTTATGAAATCATATTGTGCACAAGTTTTTTGTTGGTTATTAAAAACTCCATATCGTTCTTTAGAAAGAGCTTATAAAGCAAGCAAAAAAATACAATATATAAAAAAAGATTATTTTTCTTATAAAAATAAAATTTTATCTTCGAGACGATCTTGGCAAGCTATTATGTTATATATAAATACAAATTTAAATAATTGTTTATTTATAATATATTGGAGTCTTTTAGAATATAAAATTAGTTTGGTTTTTTTTAAAGTTATAAAAAATTTAATCTTAATTATATCAAATTTTTTTAATTCTTTTTTTTATAAAATTATTAATTATTTTTTAGTTTTTTTTGAATTTCTTCAACAATTTGTTATATTTCCACAGTTTGCTTTTTTTTATTTTTTTAAAAAAAATTTAAATATATTTTTTTTTTCACCTAAACGATTTTTATTTTTAGAAAAAATCAAACATGAATTAAAAAAAGCTATAATTAGTTATAAAAAAAAATTTAAAATGAATTTTTTATTTCTTTCAAATCATTTAATAAAAAATAATTTGAAAGAAATAAAAGAAATGAATAAAAAATTAGCTTGGATTGAAGCTAGTTTAAATGATTTAGATAAATGGAAACATTATTATTCTTTTTTTTCATTTTTAAAAAAAAAAAATTTAGAAACTCCTTTATCTTGGATTAACTTTGAAAAAATGAATTTTACTACAACAGCTTATGAATCTATAGGTCTTGTACCTCGTTCGATAACTCGTACTTTATCCAGATTTCAAGCAGAACTAACAGGACAATCAACTTCATTAATTCTTCAAGATTTTCAAATCGCTCGATATCAAGCTTTGGCTTCGTTACAATATATGCTATTTTTATTTTTTTTTCCCTGGGGACTTTCTAGTTTTTTTAAATTTTTGTTTTTAGAACCTTGGCTTAAAACTTGGTGGAATACTTATCAATTTCAAATTTTTCTTAATTCTTTTCAAGAAGAAATAGCATTAAAACGACTACAACAAATAGAAGAACTTGTTTGGTTAGATAAAATAATGGTAAATTCGTTAAAAGAACTACTTTCACAAGATATTAATATAGAAATTCATAAAAAAACAATTCAGTTAGTAAAAACATATAACGAAAATAATTTAAATACTGTTTTACAGTTACTAACAGATATTATTTATTTTATTATTTTAAGTGCTATTTTTGTTTTAGGTAAACAAAGGTTAACTATTTTAAATTCTTGGATTCAAGAATTATTTTATAGTTTAAGTGATACAATGAAAGCTTTTTTTATTCTTTTATTAACAGATTTATGTATTGGATTTCATTCACCTCATGGCTGGGAAATAGTTATAGGTTCTTTTTTAGAGCATTTGGGATTTGCTCATAATAAGCATATAATATCTTGTTTTGTTTCAACTTTTCCAGTTATTTTAGATACTGTTTTTAAATATTGGATTTTTCGTCATTTAAATCGGATATCTCCTTCTATTGTAGCCACTTACCATACAATGAATGAATAAAAAAAGAAATTTTACTAAAAAAAGAGTTTATTAAGTTATTAATTAATTTTTTTAATTTGTAGGTTAATAAAGCAGAATAGAATACTTTTGATTTATTATCTTCATTATTACTATAATGGGCAGAGTTATAAATAAGGATTACTAGTATAGCTAAATATCCTACTCATGAATTTTTTTAAAGAGAATAATTGAATTATGCAAAATATAAATATTAGTCACTGGATAAAAAAGTGTATGATTCGATCGATTTCAATCATACTCCTACTAAAAATAATAGCTTGGCCCTCTAGTTCCGAAGCATATCCAATTTTTGCACAACAGGCATATGAAGATCCTCGAGAAGCAACTGGACGTATTGTATGCGCTAACTGTCATTTAGCTAAAAAAACTGTGGATATCGAAGTTCCTCAGTCTATATTGCCAGATACTGTATTTGAGGCTGTTGTTAAAATTCCTTATGATACACAAATAAAACAAGTTCTTGCTAATGGTAAAAAAGGAGCATTAAATGTAGGGGCTGTACTTATTTTACCTAAAGGGTTTGAATTAGCACCTTCGGACCGTATTCCTCCTGAAATGAAAGAAAAAATAGGTAATCTTTATTTTCAACCTTATAGTTCTGATAAAAAAAACATTATTGTCATTGGTCCTGTTCCTGGTAAAAAATATAGTGAAATTGTATTTCCTATTCTTTCGCCAGACCCTTCTATTAATAAAGAAACTAATTTTTTAAAATATTCGATTTATTTAGGGGCTAATAGAGGGAGAGGGCAAATTTATCCTGATGGAAGTAAGAGTAATAATACTGTTTATAATGCCTCAACTACAGGTAAAATAAGTAAAATTTTACGTAAAGAAAAAGGAGGCTATGAAATAACTATTGATAGTTCAGATGGTCGTCAAATTGTTGATAGTGTACCGTCAGGACCAGAACTTATTATTTCAGAAGGTGAATTAATTAAAGCAGATCAACCTTTAACCAATAATCCTAATGTAGGTGGCTTTGGGCAAGGAGATGCAGAAATAGTACTTCAAGATCAGTTACGTGTTCAAGGTCTTTTAGTCTTTTTTGCGTCAGTTATATTAGCACAAATATTTTTAGTACTTAAAAAGAAACAATTTGAAAAAGTTCAATTAGCAGAAATGAATTTTTAATTTTTGAATAAAAAAACTAAAGCGTTTGATTAATAGAAATTTTTTCTTCTATTATGGATAATTGTTATAATGAAATTTAATTTAGGTTTTTTAGGTTTATACAATATGATAATAATTTCTTTAGAAATCGAATATTTTGAATATTATTATCTTTTTCCTTTATTAAAAGAAATTTTAAATTATCAAGGTTATACATTAAAATTAAAATATTTAAAAAGTTTGACTAAGCAAACAGTAAAAAATACATCTCAATTAACTAAATGGGTAGTTTTTTTTTATAAATATTATAATAAAATCTATTTTAATAATTCGTTTTTTCGTAAAGATTTCAAAAAAAAAGAAAAATATAAATTTTTTTTTCAATTAGAAAAAAAAATTTATATTGAAAAAAATATTACTAATCAGAGTTGTTTATTAAATAAAACTATTTATTATTTATATAAAGAAAAAAAACGTTATAAAAAAAAAAAAGATAATCAACATATATATAACATTAAAACTAAAGAATTATTGTCATTATTTTTTTCAAAACATTTAAAAAAAATAAAAATAAATAAAATAGAAAAAAAATATTTTTTTTCTTTTTTTTTGAAATTAATTTTATATTATAAAAAATGGAAAGCTGATGAATTATATATGAAAATGGCTTATATTGCTTATTGTGAAAATTTAATAGAATTTTCTATTACACTTTTTAAAATGGCTCGTTTTGAAAAACAAACTTTTTTTTTTCTTTTTTCTATTTTAAAAATGTAAATTAATTAGCATATATATTAGGTCATATTTTTAGATTTATTATATATTTTTATTTTAATAATTGTTTAGATTTTTAAAAAATTATTTCTTGTTTTGTTCAATTGAAAAGACATTCTGAAATTTTATGCAATAAAATTTCAGAATGTCTTTTCAATTATATAAATATAAATAATAAATAATTAAAAAAGATTAGTTAAATTAAAAAAAATTTATTTTTTTTAGTTTTTTTTATGCTTAATTATATATTTTTTATGTTTATTTAAAAATTACATTTTTATAAAGACGATCCTAATCCAGAGTATGAGCCATAAAAAAAGATACCTACTAAGCCAATTACAAGAATACCAGCTACGGTACCTATTAACCATAAAGGAATTCTTCCGGTGGTATTTGCCATTTATTGTATACTCCCTTTTTCAAATTTATTATCTAGTTAAAACTTAAACTAAAATAACAGTTATAAATATTAAAAATGTCAATTCATTCCAAATAAGGCAAAAAAATTTCTGTTTTAATTAATTAAAAAAATAATTAGAAAATAAAACAGCTAATACAAAAATCAATAACAAACCCCAATAGAGGCTAGTACGATTTAATTCTACACTTTGTTTGTTTGGGTTTGGTTGTGTCATAGCTTTACATTATAAATAAAATTTATCATTTAAATTTATCGTTGGATAAATTGCATTGCTGATATTGCTCCTAAAAAAAATACTGTAGGTACAGCTAATCCGTGAACCGCCAGCCATCTAACTGTAAAAATTGGATAAGTTCTGTCTATAGTCATTGATACCTCCTAAAAAGATCTAGTAAATTCATCAACTTGTTCTAGTGAATTAAAACGACCAGTAATTAAAGGCACTTCTTGCCGGCTTTCTGTAAAATATTCATTTGGTCGAGGACTTCCAAAAACATCATAAGCTAAACCTGTACTAACAAATAACCAACCTGCAATAAACAAAGATGGTATAGTAATGCTGTGAATTACCCAATATCGAATACTAGTAATAATATCAGCAAAAGGGCGCTCTCCTGTATTTCCAGACATGCTTAGCTCCATATATATATTTGTAAAGGCTATAAAAAAATACTAAAATATATTAAAAATTTTTAAACCTTATTAGATTATCAATGTTATACCAAAGGTATTTTTGAAGCATACTAAATCAGTATATCTAGGGTTGTTTTAGCTCAGCAAGACAAATAAAATAAAAAAAGATAAAAAAAACTGCAATTTTTTTTTTTTTTTAACATTTTTTGTTAAGTTAATAAATATTTTTATAAAGTATTTATTTATTATGTAAAATATAATAGTTTTTTACAATATTATACTAATTTAAATTGTTTTAATTTTGCAAATTAAATAAAATATTATTAATTATTATAAATAAAAATTAGTAAATATTCATAGTAAAAAATAATATAGTAAATATCATACATAAAAAAACTATTTTTACTACGTAAAAGTTTTTTTATAGTTAATCTTTTTTTAATAAAAAAAGTAAAAAAAATGCTGCTAAAACGTATAGATATTTTTTAAAAACTAAAAAAAATTACTAAAAAGAAATTGAAATTTTCTTTTTAATATAAAACAATACAACATAATAGTAAATTAATTAATCTCTAAATAAAAAAATTGTTTAGAATAAAAAAATTGTAAAATTAATTTCATTTGCTACTAGAAAAAAACATTTTTAAAATAAAGCTAATGTTATATGTATAATTATTTGTAATTAATAAAAAGTTAAATAATAAAAAATTTAGGTAATTGTTTTACAAAGATGTATACTAAATTTGTTATATTGTTATTAGGATTTTTTTTATGCTTACTATAATTAGTTATTTTGTATTTTTGTTTGCGGCTTTAATTTCAGCGTTAGTTTTATTTATTGGTTTAAATAAAATACAACTTATTTAAAAAACTAAAAGGAAAATAACAACTTTTCAGGTCTAATCAATTTCATTGTATTTCTCAATTAAATTAACTTTGAGATTAATAATAAATTTAGTTAATTTCTAACTTAAATATTCTTTTATTTAAATAAAAAATGGTTGAAGCGTTATTGTCTGGAATTGTCCTAGGATTAATTCCAATAACTTTAGCTGGCTTATTTGTAACTGCTTACTTACAATATCGACGTGGTGATCAATTAGATCTTTAATTAAATATTTATTAAGTTGAAATTTCTTTATAATTATTTTTGGTTTATAAAGAAATTTCAACTTAATAAATATTTAATTAAAATTTTTTAATGAATATCTTTATTTCAACAGACCACGCTCTGTAGGATTTGAACCTACGACATCAGGTTTTGGAGACCTGCGTTCTACCGGGCTGAACTAAGAGCGCTTATAAATAAACAAAAACAATAAATAGTATTATTATTTTTTATTTATTTATAACAAAAAAATAAAGTAGTTTAAAATGACTCTAATTAAAATTTTATTACTTTATTTTCGGGTAGGGATGACAGGATTCGAACCTGCGGCATTTTGTACCCAAAACAAACGCGCTACCAAACTGCGCTACATCCCTCCTATCTTTCATTATTAAAATTTTATTTATTTTAATTGTATATTATTTATTATGTTTTGCCTACACTTTTTATTTATTTTGTAATAATTTTATTTAGAAAAAAAAATTAATTATTTTATTAAATAAAAAATAAATATATAAATATATATATCTAGGTATATAAATAAAAATTACATATATATATATAATAATATAATATATATTATATATTATATATATTCTTTTTTTATAAAAAAACTAGTATTTAAAATAAAAAAAAAATTGAATTAAATAAAAAATACATGTATATTTTTTTATTTATTTTGTATTTTTTCTTTTTATAAAGAAAAAATTAATTATAAAAAATATAAACATTTTTATTAGTTTATTTAAAATTTACTAAATATGTACATATAAGGAGACTCACAATGCAAGATGTTAAAACATATCTTTCTACAGCACCCGTATTAGCTACTTTATGGTTTGGATTTTTAGCTGGTTTATTAATAGAAATTAATCGTTTTTTTCCAGATGCATTAATTCTTCCTTTTTTCTAAATAAAATTTATTAAATATAAAAAAATTTATATTTAGAATAATAATTTTTTTTTGTTTTTTATTATTATTATCATTCGTTAAAAAATTTAAATTTAATTGCTAAATTTTTTAAAATACTTTTAAAAAATTTAGAGATTTAATATTCAAAATAAATAGTATTATGGCTAAAAATAAAGATGTAAGAGTAACAATTACTTTAGAATGTACTAATTGTGCTCAAAATAATGAAAAAAAAAAATTAGGTGTTTCTAGATATACTACTCAAAAAAATCGTCGTAATACGCCTATTCGATTAGAATTAAAAAAATTTTGTTCTTATTGTAATAAGCATACTATTCACAAAGAAATAAAAAAATAAATACTATTTATGAAACAAGCTATAAACAAATCTAAACGATCTTCTCGTAGACGTTTGCCACCAATTAGATCAGGTGAAATTATAGATTATAAAAATATAAATTTACTGCGTAGATTTATTAGTGAACAAGGAAAAATTTTATCTAGACGAATGACTAGATTGACTTCAAAACAACAACGTTTAATGACTATTGCAATTAAACGAGCTCGGATTTTAGCGTTATTACCTTTTTTAAATAATGAAAATTAATTTTCTTTTTTTATTTTTTTTTTACTAAAAACTTTGGTATTTTTAATAACTTTTTTTTTAACTTCCCTGGAAATTATATTACTCCAGGGAAGCCTTTTTTTATTTAAAAAGTTGTTTCATTTTTTTAAGATTCATTAACTTTTTTTAATATTGTAAAAAAACAATTATTATCTAATAAAGCTATTTGTGCAAGTACTTTTCGATTTAAAAATACTTGATTTTGATATAAATTTTGAATTAATTTATTATAAGAAAGTCCATTACTTCGGGCTGCGGCGTTAATTCGAGTAATCCATAACCGACGAAGATCTCTTTTTCGTTTGCTTCTATCTCGATATGAAGAAGCTAATGCTCGCATCCCTTGTTGATTAGCTGTTCGAAATAATTTTGAATGAGCCCCTTGAAATCCTGATGTAAGTGTAAAAATATTTTTTCGTCGTTTTCGAGCTACATATCCACGTTTAACTCTAGTCATTGGTATCTACTCTCATAAATTACTGATTGATTTTGATTAAAAAATAAAAAATTTTATTTTTAATAAAATTTTATTTAAACTAATATATATATATTTATTTTATTATTAATAAAAAAATATATATTTGTTTTTTATTCCTTGTTGTTATTTAATTAATCATAAAAAAAATATATATGTATAGGTTAATTTTATACATAAAATTATTTTTTAATTAGTGATAAAAAAACTGATTTTTCTAGTGTAGAAAAGAAAAAATCTAATGGCTTTTGCTACTTTAACCTTCCTAATCATAATTTTTTTTGTAACAAAACCTTCTTATTAGTAAAAGAATAGGACCTTAAAATAAGAAAAATTATGAGTTTCATTGTTTCTATGGCTTTTTCTTCAACGGTGAGGTTCTTTTTATATACCGAAGCTTTTTCAATTTAAACATGTTATTTGTAATTTATATAATTTTCAAATTTTAGCTTTAATTTTTTACCTAAATAAAAAAACAAAAAAAATTTATTTGTTAGATAGTAACGATATTTTATTTTAATAGTTTGCTGAGCAGCTAACCTTATTACTCCGTTTTTGCAATTATACCTATGTATAATTTTTTTTTAAATTGTATTTTTTTTTTCGCTTAATACATGAATAAATAGTATTGAAACTTTGCTTTTTTAACTTACATTAAGATAACTGGATTTGCACCAATAAAAGTCATAAATTTCATTTATTTAATAAATAAATGATTGATTAATTATTTCTAAAAAAAAAGGTTCTTCTGCTATATTGAACCTTTTAGATTATTTAAAAGATTTTAATCATAACAAGTCGCACATATACTCTAGTACAAACTCCTCTTCGTTGAGGACATCCGCGAAGGGCTGGAGATTTTGTTCTATTTTCTATTGGTTGTCTTCTATTTCTAATCAATTGTTGAATAGTAGGCATTTTTAATTATATGCAGAATGTTTTGGTTTAAATTTATTTTAACCTTAAAAATAGATATTTTTTTATTTATAAATAAATTTATAAATGTATAATAAAATTATTTAATATAGAACAAAGAGATTTAAGAAAAAATTGAAAAACTTAGGTATTTTCTATAGCAACAGCATCAACAATACCATATGTTTTTGCTTCTTTCGCTGACATAAAAACATCTCTTTCCATATCTTCAGAAATAAGCCATAAAGGTTTACCTATTCTTTGTACATAAACTCTAGTAATGTAATCGCGAAGTTTTAGTACTTCTTCTGCTTCCATCATACATTCTCCTGCTTGTCCATCGTAATAAGAACTAGCAGGTTGATGAATCATCACCCTAGTTTTTTTGATATAATCAAAGTTATGAACTGTACAAACATATTTTAATGTATACAGCTCTAAAAATAAACTAATATAATCTTTTTTGAAAAAAAAAGCACAAAAAATTTTATTAAAATAAACTTTTGCTAATAGATTTCCTAATTTTCAATTTATATACCATTTTTCTTTTTTTCAATACTATTATGGTTCTGTTGTTTTATTTTTTTTTTGCATAAAACACTGCCAAAGTTTTTTTTTAATATAACTAAAAAAAAATTTAGTTAAAATTTAAGTTTTTTTATTCGATAAATAATTAAATAAAATAATAATTTATAACACTGAAATAAATAAAAAAAATATATACATTTTTTTTTATTATTTTAATCTTAAATATGTTTATTAAAAAACTTTTATTAAGCGTTTTTATGTCATGCTATTATTACTTTTTTTTTAGTAACTAAGTGTATACATTTTTTAACTTATTAAAAAAAAGCAAAGCCGCAAAGCGTGGGGTAACGCTATACGTTTAGTAATTTCGCCTCCAGTTAAGATAAACGATCCCATTGAAGCCGCTAATCCCATACAAATTGTATGAACATCTGGAACTACAAATTGCATAGCATCGTAAACAGATATTCCTGCTAATACAGCTCCACCAGGAGAATTAATATATAAATACATATCTTTACTTTCATCTTCTCCATTTAAGTACATCATAATTCCAATTAGTTGATTTGCAATTTCATCATCTACATGTTGACCTAAAAAAAGTAATCTTTCTCTATAAAGTCGGTTGCTATAATAAAATTTATTAATTTGTTTTTTTATAACTGTACTAGCTTTTTTATTCGCCCAATACAGCTCAAGCAGTTAAAAAAAAAGTTTTTTTTACTATTTTTTTATTATTACCGTTATTAAGTTTAATAATTTAAGTTCGTCTTTTATAAATTTTATAAACAATTTATTAAACAACTAATTTGTTAATATATTTAATAAAAAAATTATTTTTTTATTTAAAAAATACTTTTTTTATACCTTTTTTTTACAAACGGTTTTTAATTATATCTTTAGGTTTATAATCTAGTTCGGTAAAAATTAGTTAAATCTTACTTACATATAAAAGATAATTTATTATTTTTTTTGTTAAATTTTAAAGTAAATTTTTACTTATTTAATTTAATTAGATTTTAATTTTTAATTGAAATTTTTAACGAAATGTGAAACTTTCCTTTTTGTTGACTAACCATAGAAAAAAAATTTTATTTAATACAATTTAAGATTATGTCATGCTATTAAAGTTTTAATAATTTATTAACTTTAAAATGAAATAAAAACATCTAGATTGAATAAAAGATGATGGAAAAGTTCCATATAACCAAATATATTTAATAAACGCACTATACGTCAATCCAAACAGCATCTTCTTCTCCTGGAAGCCTAAAAGGCACTTTTGGAACACCAATGGGCATTTTTTTATTTAAAATAAATATATAACAGCACTTAAAATAAAAATAAAAAAAAAAAGTAGCTAATAAATAAAAAATTAGTTTATAATGTTATTAAGAAGATTATATTATATTTTTTAATAATATTGTCATTATTATATATAATTTTATAATATATATTATATATAATTTATAAATAAAAAAAAAATTTTATTGAAATTGAAATTTTTTTATTAATTTAAATTAAGTTCATCATAGTATAGTTATTAATTAATGCAAAAAAGTTACATAGTCTCTAATTCTCTTTGAGAAAGGGGTATTTCCATGGGTTTGCCTTGGTATCGTGTTCATACTGTTGTATTAAATGATCCTGGTCGTTTAATTGCTGTACATTTAATGCATACAGCTTTAGTTTCTGGATGGGCTGGATCTATGGCGTTATATGAATTAGCTGTTTTTGATCCTTCTGATCCTATTCTTGATCCAATGTGGAGACAAGGTATGTTTGTTATACCATTTATGACTCGATTAGGAATAACAAAATCTTGGGGGGGTTGGAGTATTACTGGAGAAACTATAAATAACGCAGGTCTTTGGAGTTATGAAGGTGTAGCTGCAGTACACATTGTATTGTCAGGATTGTTATTTTTAGCAGCAATCTGGCATTGGGTATATTGGGATTTAGAGTTATTCCGTGATGAACGTACAGGAAAGCCTTCTTTAGATTTACCTAAAATTTTTGGAATTCATTTATTTTTATCAGGAGTTTTATGTTTTGCCTTTGGAGCTTTTCATGTAACAGGTTTATTTGGTCCTGGTATATGGGTATCTGATCCTTATGGATTAACTGGAAAAGTACAACCTGTAGTTCCAGCTTGGGGGGCTGAAGGCTTTGATCCTTTTATTCCAGGAGGAATAGCTTCTCATCACATTGCAGCAGGTATTTTAGGTATACTAGCAGGTTTATTTCATTTAAGTGTTCGACCTCCCCAACGATTATATAAAGGATTACGTATGGGAAATGTTGAAACAGTTTTATCTAGTAGTATCGCTGCTGTATTTTTTGCTGCTTTTGTTGTTGCTGGAACTATGTGGTATGGTTCTGCTGCAACTCCAGTAGAATTATTTGGTCCAACCCGTTATCAATGGGATCAAGGGTTTTTTCAACAAGAAATAGATCGACGAATTCGTGCTAGTAAAAGTGAAAATCTTAGTTTATCTGAATCGTGGTCTAAAATCCCAGAAAAATTAGCTTTTTATGATTACATTGGTAATAATCCAGCTAAAGGTGGGTTATTTAGAGCAGGTGCTATGGATAATGGAGATGGAATAGCTGTTGGTTGGTTAGGACACGCCGTTTTTAAAGATAGAGAAGGACATGAACTTTTTGTTCGTCGGATGCCTACTTTTTTTGAAACTTTTCCAGTAGTTTTAGTAGATGAAGAAGGAATTGTTAGAGCTGATGTTCCTTTTAGAAGAGCAGAATCTAAATATAGTGTTGAACAAGTTGGTGTAACTGTTGAATTTTATGGTGGTGAGCTTGACGGAGTAAGTTTTAGTGATCCCGCTACAGTAAAAAAATATGCTCGACGTGCTCAATTAGGTGAAATTTTTGAATTTGATCGTGCTACTCTAAAATCAGATGGTGTTTTTCGAAGTAGTCCAAGAGGTTGGTTTACTTTTGGTCATGCTACATTTGCTCTTCTTTTCTTTTTTGGTCATATTTGGCATGGTGCGAGAACCTTATTTAGAGATGTTTTTGCTGGTATTGATCCGGATTTAGATGCACAAGTTGAATTTGGAGCATTTCAGAAATTAGGAGACCCTACTACTAAAAGACAAATAGTTTAAATTAATTTAATAAGTTTTTTTCTTATTTTTTTATAAAAAAAACAATATATATATACTTTTTTTTTTTCAATTTCTTTTTTAAATAGAATCTATTTTCAATTAGTACGAAAGCTATCTCCATACTTCTCACTTATAATAAAATCTATGGAAGCATTGGTTTATACATTTTTATTAGTAGGTACTTTAGGAATAATTTTTTTTGCTATTTTTTTTCGTGAACCGCCTACAATTCAAACTAAAGAAAAAAAATAAATTTTTTTTTCACTTTTCTATAGTTTTTTAGAAAAATAAAAAAAAAAATGACGGACCTTCCCTAAACTAATAAAATAAAGGGAAGGTCTTTAATGATTAACTCAATCTTCATGCTCTTCAAAAGGATCTCTAAGATCTTTAGAGGGTTGTCCAAAAGCTGTATAAAGAGCATAACCAGTAAAACTCACAAGTGAACACGATATAAATATAGCGACTAATGTTGCAGTTTCCATTTTTAAGTAATCCCAAAAGAATGGTTTATTTTTTAATTAATATAATAGTACACAAAGTTAACAAATCTCAACTAATGCAATAAAATTTTATGGCTACACAAATTATTGATGATACTCCTAAAACAAAAGGAAAACGAAGTGGTTTAGGGGATATATTAAAACCACTTAATTCAGAATATGGTAAAGTTGCTCCTGGATGGGGCACAACACCTTTAATGGGTATTGCAATGGGATTATTTGCAGTTTTTTTAGTTATTATTCTTGAACTTTATAATTCTTCGGTATTATTAGATGGAGTTCCTGTAAGTTGGTAATAATTTAAAAGGGTTCAATAAAAAAGTTTAAACTTTTTTATTGAACCCTTTTAATATCATTTTTTATAAAATGAAAAAACAAAAATTGTTTATTTTTTTAGTAAAGGTAGTTTAATCGTGTAATCAATTAATTAAAGGATTTATGGATTATGGGTGTGCGACTTGTTTAAAAAAATGAAATAAAAAAATACAAAAAAATTGTTAATCTAAAAAAAAAGATTATTTTATTTTATTAAGTGTCTATAACTAAAACATTTAAAGCATAAAATTTAAGAAAAATATTTATTAATATTTTTATTTAAACTAAACTATGATTAATTTTTTTTTAGTTTACTCATTATATTTCGTTACCAAATTTAAAATTTTTTATTTAATTAAAATTTAAATGGATATAAAAAATTATTTACTTATTATATTTTTTTTAGTCATCGGAATAAAGTAAAAATCTAAAGTTTAGTTATTTTTATTAAATTTCAAACAAGAAAACCTTTGAATAATCTTATTTTATTACGAGCATTTAATAAAAAATAAAAAAAAAATTTAAAGGAAAAGATTTCTCAAAAAAGCAATAAATAAAAAAAAAGCTAACTTGAGATAAAATAATAACTAATTATATATATATCTAGAAGATAAGTATATCTAGTATCTATGTATATTTTTTTATATTTAAGCTGTACGAAAAAAAATTATCATTTACGGTTTTTAGAGAAGAAATATATAAAAATATTTCTATTTCAATAAAGTTTACGATTGGTTTGAAGAACGCCTTGAAATTCAAGCAATTGCTGATGATATTACTAGTAAATACGTACCTCCTCATGTCAATATATTTTATTGCTTAGGCGGTATTACTTTAACTTGTTTTTTAGTCCAAGTAGCAACTGGATTTGCTATGACTTTTTATTATCGTCCAACTGTTACTGAAGCTTTTGCTTCTGTTCAATATATAATGACTGAAGTAAATTTTGGTTGGTTAATTCGATCAATTCATCGATGGTCAGCGAGTATGATGGTTTTAATGATGATTTTACATATATTTCGTGTTTATCTTACAGGAGGTTTTAAAAAGCCTCGTGAATTAACTTGGGTTACTGGTGTTATTTTAGCAGTACTAACAGTTTCATTTGGTGTAACTGGTTATTCTTTACCATGGGATCAAATTGGTTATTGGGCTGTTAAAATTGTAACAGGTGTACCTGACGCTATTCCTGTTATTGGATCACCATTAGTAGAATTGTTACGTGGAAGCGTTAGTGTAGGTCAATCTACATTAACTCGTTTTTATAGTTTACATACTTTTGTATTGCCTCTTTTAACTGCGGTTTTTATGTTAATGCATTTTTTAATGATTCGTAAACAAGGTATTTCAGGTCCTTTATAAATTATTAGAATATAATTTTTAACAAAATTTTATAACATTGAAAAATTTTAATAATAAAAAATTTATTACAAATTAAAATTCTTTATTGCCATAATTTTTTTTTATTTCAATTTAAAAAAAAAAAAATTATGGATCGTTTATATTTTATTTAAATAAAAATTTCAAATAAAATATATATTTTTCTTTTTTGAGACAAATTTAATTATGGGAGTGTGTGACTTGAATTAATTATTAAACTATGTAGGTTTTTTCTTAAATCTACCGCATTAATTGTAAAAATAAAGAAAAAATGTGTTGTTATTCCAAATTATAACAAAATATAAAATAAAAAAACTTGGGTAAAATTTTTGTTTTAAATACAATTTTTTCTATGATCTAATAAATAAAAAAAAATAGGCTTCATAAATTTTAATAAATAAAAAATATATTTATATAAATATAGATATATATTTATTTACACTATAAAAATAAATGATAAAAAAACTACATTCATTTCTTTTGAGTTTTAAAATCAAAAAAATCATGGGAGTAAAAAAAAGGTCTAATGAAAAACAAAGTTAATAAATTAACAAGTTAATTTTAAGTAAATATATACATTTTTAATTATTAAAAAAAAATTTACAAAAAATAAGACTATCCAAAAAGTATATTAAAAATAATATTAATTATAATAAAAAAAGCTTACTTGGATTTTAAACTTTTTTACTAAATTAAAATTATTTAAGTTGTTTTATGTAGTTAAGTTAATTCATAAAAAAAATTCATTAATTTTTTTATTATTTAGATAAATTAGCTTGAGTTGGATGAATAAAAAATTCATGTCCAATTCTTTAGGGGGAATATATTTCTTTTTTTTTTTTAATATCCTATCCTAATAACAAAAAAACCTGATTTAAGTGATCCGGTATTACGCGCTAAATTAGCTAAAGGAATGGGACATAATTATTACGGCGAACCTGCTTGGCCTAATGATCTTTTGTATATTTTTCCAGTTGTTATTTTAGGTACAATTGCATGTAGTGTAGGTTTAGCTGTTTTAGAACCTTCAATGATTGGTGAACCAGCAAATCCTTTTGCCACTCCTTTGGAAATATTACCTGAGTGGTATTTTTTCCCTGTTTTTCAAATACTTCGTACAGTTCCTAATAAATTATTAGGTGTTTTGTTAATGGCCGCAGTACCTGCGGGATTATTAACAGTTCCTTTCTTAGAAAATGTAAATAAATTTCAAAATCCTTTTCGTCGTCCAGTAGCAACAACAGTTTTTTTAATTGGTACTGCAGTATCTCTTTGGTTAGGTATTGGAGCAGCTTTACCAATTGATAAATCATTAACTCTAGGTCTTTTTTAAAATAACTAAATATTTTATTAAAATTATTGTTAATTAATAATTATTGAGAGAGGATTTAGTTTAAACTAAATCCTCTCTCAATAATTATTAATTAACAATAATTTTAATAAAATATTTAGTTATTTTAAAAATTATAATTAATTTTTTTTAATAAAATTATTAAAAACATTTTTTAAAAGATTTAAACTGACTATTATCTTAATTTAACAGAGACCTTTTTTATTTAGTTAAATTTTGTTAAAAAAATTTTACATATATATATTTACAATTTTTTTTATACACGTCTTTTTTTTGGAGGTCTACACCCATTATGGGGCATAGGAGTTACATCACGAACAAAATTTAAAATAATACCACTTCTACGAATAGTTCGTAACGCTGTATCTCGTCCTGGACCAGGACCACTAATCATAACTTCTGCTTGTTTCATACCTTGATCAATTAAAACACGAATAGCATTTTCGGCTGCAGTTTGAGCCGCAAAAGGTGTACTTTTTTTTGTTCCTTTAAAACCACAAGCACCTGCAGAAGACCAAGAAACAGCTTGCCCACGTATATCTGTTACAGTAACAATGGTATTATTAAAACTTGCTTGAATATGAATAACTCCTTTAGGTATTCTACGTTTACCTTTACGTAAACTAATTTTTTTTACTAATTTTGGCATAATTGTTATTATTTATTTAATTTATATGAAAATTTAATATAGTTTAATATAAATATTTAATTGTTTAAAAATAAATATTTAATTAAAAATGAGTTAAATTAATTAAGTTTTATTAAATATAAAATTTAATAAAAAGTTATCCTTGTCTTTGTTTATGTTTTGGATTAGAACAAACTACCATAATTCGTTTTCGTCTACGAATTAGTCGACAATTATCACAAATTTTTCGAACAGAAGCACGAATTTTCATTTTATTTTAATATTCCCTATTTTAATTTGCTTTATAATATAAAAAGTAAAAAAGTATTTTTTATATTAAATTTTTAATTTATTTTATTTTTGTTATTTATTTTTAAAAAACTTTAACTATTTTGAGATTTAGCACGAAGACGATAAGTTATACGTCCTTTAGTTAAATCATAGGGACTTAATTCTACTTTAACTCGATCTCCTGGTAATATTCTTATATAATTCCGTCGAATTTTTCCTGAAATATGAGTTAAAACTTCACATCCATTGTCTAAACAAACTCGAAACATTGCATTAGGAAGTGATTCAGTAACTATACCTTCCATATCAATTAAATTTTGTTTCTTCATTAAAGGGAAAATCTCCTTTTTTAATTTAACTAACGTTCAGAAATATAGTACTAGCTAGCTTTTTTATTTACAAAGATTTTCCTAATTAAAATATTTAAATAAAGTGTAAATAAATTACCATACATAACATAAAATTTCTCCCCCAATTTGTTTTTCTCGTGCTTCTCGATCTGTCATAATTCCCTGAGACGTTGAAAGAATAACAATTCCCATCCCACCTAAAACTCTTGGAATTTCTTTATGATTCGAATACATTCTTAAACCTGGTTTGCTAATGCGTCTTAAAGTTGTTATGTAAGGTTTTTTTTTTCTTCCTTGATATTTTAGAGTAAGAGTTAAAAAAGGATTTTTATTTTCTTGATGTTCTCTAAAATTTTGTATAAAACCCTCTTGTAATAAAATTCTTCCAATATTTTTAGTAATATTAGTTGCTGGTATTTGAACTGTTTTTGTTTTTTCTAAATTTGCATTTCTTATAGATGTAATCATATTAGCAATGGTATCGTTACCCATGAAAACTCCTTTTTATTATTAATATAAATAAACTTTTTTAAAAAATTTAAAAAAGTTTTTAAGACAAAAAAATAATTTTAGTTTTTTAGAAATTTTTTTGCTAATTTTAAAATAAAAATAGTTTAAAATAAAAAATAATAAAAATGTAAAATATTAATTATAAAAATATTTTTATAAATAGAAAACTATTGTAAAAAAAATATAAAAAATAAATATTAGAAACAACTAAAATTATAATTTTCATTAAATACTTCAAATTTTCAGATAATTTTAGTTGTTTCTAATATTTATTTTTTATAAAACTTCAGGAGCTAATGAAACTATTTTAGTAAAATTATATTCTCGTAATTCTCGTGCAACAGGACCAAATACACGTGTTCCTTTAGGATTTCCTTCTTGATTAATAACAACAGCGGCATTATCATCAAATTGTATAATAGTTCCGTTTTTCCGTTTAAGTTCTTTACAAGTTCGTACAACTACTGCTCGAACTATTTCTGATTTTTTTAAGGGCATATTTGGCACAGCTTCTTTAACTACGGCGATAATTATATCACCAATATGTGCATATTTCCGATTACTTGCGCCTAAAATTTGTATACACATTAATTTTCGCGCTCCACTGTTATCAGCTACATTTAAATAAGTTTGAGGTTGAATCATTTTATTGTTTTAACCCCCCGTAAAACATTTTAACTTTAAGGGGGGATATAATTAAGAAAAAAATATTACTAATTTTAGTTATTTATAAAATTATTGTGTGTTTTTAGTTAACAAACTACTATATTGAAGTTTCTTTATTTATTTTTTGTATAACTGTAGTAGTAATAAATTGAGTACGTATAGGCATTTTGTAAGCAGCAATTCTCATAGCGGCTCTAGCCACTGTTTCTGGTACTCCACTTATTTCATAAAGTATTCTCCCTGGTTTAACAACAGATACCCAATATTCCGGTGATCCTTTTCCTGAACCCATACGGGTTTCTGCAGGTCGCATAGTAATAGGCTTATCTGGAAATATACGGATCCATAATTTTCCACCGCGACGTGCATAACGAGTAATTGCTCGCCGTCCTGCTTCTATTTGTCTAGATGTAATCCAAGCGGGTTCAAGTGCTTGAAGGGCAAATTTACCAAAACAAATAGAATTACCTCGCGTAGATATTCCTTTCATTCTTCCTCTATGTTGTTTACGAAATTTTGTTCTTTTAGGGTTATAGTCGATTTTTGTCTCTACTTCAAAATCGGACATGAAGGTTTTTTTTCATCCGGCTTCTCGTGAATAAATAAATTATTAAATACTTTTAGTTTTTTTAATAAAATTTTTATTCATTTATTAAAAAAACTAATAATTTTAATAATAATAAAATATTTGAGTTTTATTAATATTTTAATATTAAAATTTCACGGGCGAATATTAACTTATTTAATGTTGATTTAAAAAAAGAATGTACTAGTAAGTTTATATAGTTTTTTTATATTGTTTTTTTCGCCATCCTAGCTACTAATTAAATTTATTTACTAATTATTTAATTATAGATTTCATCGTTTTCATTACTTTCAAATATGCGTTTAGGTTTTTTTATACAGTGAAGTTTTTTTAGTATTCATCGCCAATTTTCTTAGTCTTTTTTGAAGAAAAACTTTTATTAAATTAATTTTTTTTAAAATGAAAATTTTGTTTGGTTACACTGTTATTTTTTTATTGAATTTAACCATACGACTTTTTTTATATTATTTTTTTTTTTTCAAATAGAAAATGCTTTTTTGCTTCATAAATATTTTTTATGAAAAAAGAGTTTAAATAAATTTTTTTAATTCATTTATTAAATAAAATATTTTAATAAAAAGTAAAGAATTCATTTCTAGTTTATACTAGAATTCATCGTGTTTATTTTCTTTTTTTAAAAAACACGGATTTTAACGAGTCGCACACTAAGCATAACAACTTTTTTGAAATGGTAATAAGATTATATATAAATCTTTAAAATAATAAAAATAAAACCAAATTAAATATTTAATATTTTGATCTTAAAAAAAAATTTATTTTTTATCTTGAAATATCCAAATTTTTATTCCTAATACTCCATAAATAGTTTGAGCTGGGTAATAACAGTAATCAATTTTAGCTCGAATAGTTTGTAAAGGAACTCTTCCTTCTCTAGCCCATTCTACACGAGCAATTTCAGCACCATTAAGGCGCCCTGCAATTTGTATTTTAATACCTTTTATATTTGTTTTTTTTGCTAATTCAATAGCTTTTTTCATTGTTCTTCTAAAAGCAACTCGACTTTCTAATTGTAAAGCAATATATTCAGCAAGAATATTTGGTTCTCCGTATGGTTTTGTTATTTCTGTTAACGTCATACGAAGTTTATGATCTCCGGGAGTTAAAATAGTTTGTACATCTATTTTTAATTGTTCAATACCACGACCACGGTTTTCTACTAATAAAGCAGGAAATCCTGTATGTATTTCAACCTGAATTAAATCTGTTTTTCTTTTAATTTCAATACGTGCAATTCCTCCATAATTGGAAGAATTTCTTATATTTTTATATACATAATTTTCAATACAATGTCGTATTTTTTGGTCTTCTTGAAGAAGTTTAGAATAGTTTTTTGGTTGTGCAAACCAGTAAGAATTATGACTTTGAGTCACACCGAGGCGAAAACCAAGTGGGTTAATTTTTTGTCCCATACTTTTTTTCCTTTCTAAATGATATTAACATAAAATTTTTTATTGATTTTTATTTTTTACTACAATGGTTATATGGCAAGTAGGCTTATGTATAGAATATCCTCTTCCTTGAGCTCTAGGTTGAAATCTTTTTAAAACAGCACCTTCATCCACTTTGGCTTCACTTATAATTAAATTAGATCTAGTTAGATTTAAATTATGACTTGCATTTGCGGCCGCTGATGAAACTAGTTGTAATATGGGATAACATGCTCGATAAGGCATAAATTCTAATATCATAAGTGCTTGTTCATATGAACGACCACGAATTTGATTAACTACTCTTCGTGCTTTATGAGCAGACATACGTATATGTTTAGCTAAAGCTCGCACTTCTAAATTTGATTTGGTAGATTTCATTAACCTTTACCTCCTAATTAACGACGAGATTTTTTATCACTTTTTGCATGTCCTCGAAAATTTCGGGTAGGTGCAAATTCTCCTAATTTGTGCCCTATCATACGATCTGTTATATAAATAGGTAAATGTTCTTGTCCATTATGAACAGCAATAGTATGACCAATCATTGTTGGGACAATAGTCGAGGCACGAGACCAAGTTACTATAATTTTTCTTTCTTTTTTCAAATTAAGATTTTCAATTTTTTTTAATAAATGATCAGCTACAAATGGGCCTTTTTTTAGTGAACGTGTCATTGCCAACTACCTTCTGTTTTTATATATGTTTTTTTAGGTTTTTTTGTTTAAAATTTAATTATCCATTTTTACGACGACGTAAAATTAAAGGATCACTATACTTTTTAATTTTTCGAGTTCTGTTTCCAAGTGTAGTACGACCCCATGGAGTTAATGGTTTTTTTCTTCCAATAGGCGCCCGGCCTTCGCCACCTCCATGTGGATGGTCTATAGGATTCATAACAACACCTCTTACTTTAGGACGTTTCCCTAACCATCTTTTAGACCCAGCTTTACCAATACTTTTATTGTTAGCATCAACATTTCCAATTTGTCCAATTGTTGCTAACGAGTTTTGAGATACTAAACGAACTTCACCAGAAGGTAATCGTAAAGTAGCTAAATAACCTTCTTTTGCTATGAGTTTAGCTACAGCTCCAGCAGTTCTTACTAATTGTGCACCTTTACCAGGTGTTATTTCTATATTATGTATAGCAGTACCTAAAGGCATATTGGTTGAAGTAGACTTTAATTTTTTTGTAAATTTTTTGTATAAAAAAAAAGAGTCTCTTCCCAAACTGTACAAGCCTTTCTCAAGGCATACAGCTTTCTAGATGTATATATTTAATAATTATTTTAGTTAATTAAATAATTTACATCCTAGTTTTTTCATCATCTAACGTACTTTTTTGTATAGCGTTAGAATGAATGACTTTATAAATTTACGTCAACATTTTTTTGTTTAATAATAACTTAGGAGGCTCGTTTTTTTATTAATAAAAATCACATCATAGTTTCAAAATTGCCTTTGACCATCAATTTGAATGTGATTAACTTGCTTTTTTTATTTAGTAAAAAAAAATTTATAAACAAGTGTTGCCAATATTGTATTTGCTTAAATTAAAATAAAAGTTTCTCCATATTATAATATCTTTAAGTTTTTTATTTTAATATTAAATTATATTAATAAAAAACTATATCACAAGCTATTGTTCCTTTTTAGTTTCCCTTGAAGGTTTAAAGTAATAATTTTATTTTTATTACTAAATTAGTGACAGATTTATAAATTTTACTGTAAATCTACTTGGATTTTTCCAATTACGTAAAGAAATAATTCAAACCGCACTCAAAGGTAAGGCATTTCCTATTAAAATAGGAGCTTCGTTACTAGAAATAATTGTATCTCCAATTTGTATTCCGCGAGGATGTAAAATATATCTTTTTTCTCCATCTTCATATTGTACAAGACAAATATTTGCATTACGATTTGGATCATATTCAATTGTTGAAATTTTACCCAAAATATTTTTTTTATTTCGTCGAAAATCAATTTGACGATATAAACGTTTGTGACCTCCTCCTCTATAACGGCTAGTAATAATTCCTTGATTATTACGGCCTTGTTTATTATGTTGTCGAAAAGTTAGTTTTTTTTGAGGGGTGGATTTAACAATTTCTTCAAAACCTAATACAGAACGATTTCTTGTGCCTGGAGTATAGGCTTTGTATAAACGTATAGTCATAAATAAGATAGATAAGAATTAAAAAATTTTATTTGTTTGAAAATAGTGGGATAGAATAACCAGGTTGAAGTGTGATAATCATTCGTTTATAGCGTACGGAATGTCCTATAATTGGACCTATTCTTTTTTTTTTTTCAGGAGGTATATGACTATTTACAGCTTTTACTTTTACATTAAAAAAACTTTCAATCCATTTTTTTATTTGTGTTTTAGTAGATTTTTGATTAACATTAAAACTATATTGATTTTTTTCTAGCAAACGAATTGTTTTTTCAGTAAGTACAGGGTATTTTACTTCATCCATGATTATTTTGGCTCCTTTTTTTATTTAAAA